AATATTTTTTATTGCTTTGGAGGTATTGTTTTTACATGCTTCTTAGTTCAAGTGGCAACAGGGTTTGCAATGACATTCTATTACAGACCTAGTATTAGTGAGGCCTTTTCTTCGGTTGAATATATTATGACTGAAGTAAACTTTGGATGGTTAATTCGATCTATTCATCGTTGGTCTGCAAGTATGATGGTACTTATGTTAATTTTACACGTTTTCCGAGTTTATTTAACTGGAGGATTTAAAAAGCCTCGTGAATTAACATGGGTTACGGGAGTAACTCTAGCAGTTACAACAGTATCTTTTGGTGTGACAGGTTATTCATTACCATGGGACCAAGTAGGATTTTGGGCATGTAAAATTGTAACAGGAGTACCTGAGGCTGTCCCTATTATTGGACCCCCAATAGTTCAACTATTACGTGGAGGAGTTAGTGTAGGACAAAACACATTAACACGATTTTATAGTGCGCATACCTTTGTTTTACCATTAGTTGCAGCTGCACTAATGATTACACATTTCTTAATGATAAGAAAACAAGGTATTTCAGGACCATTATAAAAACAAAAATATTATTAAATACGATTTATTAAAAAAATAAAATTTTAGTTTTTAATATATATATATATATATTAATAGGAGATATTATATGTCAATATTAAAAAAACCGGATTTAACCGATCCCAAATTACGTGCTAAATTAGCAAAGGGAATGGGCCACAATTATTATGGTGAACCTGCTTGGCCTAATGATATTTTTTACATGTTTCCTATTTGTATTTTAGGGACTTTTGTGTTAGTTATTGGGTTAGCCGTTATGGAGCCTTCAGCTTTAGGTGAGAAAGCTAACCCATTCGCAACTCCGTTAGAAATTTTACCTGAATGGTATTTTTTCCCAACGTTTAATTTATTACGCGTATTACCAAACAAATTATTAGGTGTTTTAGCTATGGCTGCTGTACCATTAGGTTTAATAACAGTACCTTTTATCGAAAATGTTAATAAATTTCAGAATCCATTTAGAAGACCAGTAGCTTCAACTGTCTTTTTAATAGGAACGTTTGTTGCTATATGGTTAGGTATTGGAGCTTGTCTACCAATAAGTAAAGCAATAACATTAGGTTTATTCTAAAACTAAAAAGAAAGAAATTTTAAATAATACTAATTATTTAATCTTTAGTTTTGCTAGACTTTAAACACTTAAAAGTTTTTCAAGTATTTAAAGTCTAGTAATATTAAATTTTAAAAGTTTTTTTTACATCATCTATTGCACTTTTTAAAATAGTTTCAGCTTCGCTAGTTAATTGTTTTGAAGAATTTACAATTTCCAGGTATTCCGGTTTAGAATTTGTTATATACTCACGAAGATTTTTTATATAAGTTGGAATTTCAGCAATTTCTAAATCATCTAAAAATCCATTCGTACCAATGTATATAATAGCTACTTGCTCAGCTACAGGGATTGGTGAATTTTGTGCTTGTTTTAAAATTTCTCGTAATCGTTGACCTCGAGCTAGTTGAGCTTGCGTTGCCTTATCTAAATCTGAAGCAAATTGTGAGAATGCTTCAAGCTCATCAAATTGTGCTAATTCTAGTTTTAGCTTTCCTGCTACTTGTTTCATAGCTTTTATCTGTGCTGCAGAACCTACTCGAGATACTGAAATACCAACATTGATTGCAGGACGTAACCCAGCATTAAATAGGTCCCCTGATAAAAAGATTTGCCCGTCAGTAATTGAAATAACATTAGTAGGGATATATGCAGAAACATCCCCAGCTTGAGTTTCAATAATTGGTAATGCAGTCATACTGCCACCACCAAGTACATCATTTAATTTTGCTGCACGCTCTAATAAACGAGAATGTAAATAAAAAACATCCCCTGGATAAGCTTCTCGGCCAGGTGGGCGACGTAATAATAAAGACATTTGACGATAGGCTGATGCTTGTTTTGATAAGTCATCGTATATTACTAAAGTATGCTTACCAGTATACATAAAGTATTCAGCAATTGCTGCACCTGTATAAGGCGCAATATATTGTAATGTTGCAGGTTGATCTGCGTTTGCAGCAACAATTACAGTATAAGTTAAGGCCTCTCTTTCTTGTAAATTAGTTACAGCTTGTGCAACAGAAGAGGCTTTTTGACCAATTGCAACATAAACACAAATAACATCTTGTCCTTTTTGGTTAATAATTGTATCTAGAGCAATAGAAGTTTTTCCAGTTTGTCTATCACCAATAATTAATTCACGTTGGCCTCTACCAATTGGAATCATAGCATCAATGGCAGTAATACCAGTTTGTAATGGCTCACAAACAGATTTTCTACTAATAATACCAGGAGCCATTGATTCAATAAGACGTGTTTCTGTTGAAGCTGCCTCACCTTTACCATCAATTGGTATAGCTAAAGGATCTAAAACTCGACCTAATAAGCTGTCACCTACAGGAATTTGAGCAATTCGACCTGTTGCTTTTACTGTACTTCCTTCTAAAATTTCTCGTCCATCACCCATAAGAACCGCCCCAACATTATCATTTTCTAGATTTAATGCGATACCAACTGTACCTTCATCAAATTCTAGTAATTCACCAGCCATTACTTCATCTAATCCATAAACACGAGCAATCCCATCCCCAACCTGTAATACAGTTCCAATAATATCAATATTTAAATCGGTACTATAATCTTCAATCTGTTTTCTAATAATATTACTTATTTCATTAGGGTTTGTCATAAGATACTCAATTTTTTTTCTTCCTTGAATAAGAACTTTAAATTACAGAAAAACTAAGATAAAATAATTTTATTCTTTAGTTACAAGAAAAACTAGAGAAACATCTTTAGGGAAATCATTATTATTATAAGTTTTAATTTAATAAGTTTATTTCCATTTGTTTCGCTAGGCTTTCTAATTCTCCACGTAAACTTAAATCAATAATTTTAGAATCAACTTTAATAATAAAGCCACCTAAAATTTCTTTATCGACACGGAATGTTACATTGATTTTAGAGTAATAAACTTTAGAAGTTGTAAATTCCGGACCTAGTAATATTTTAAGCTTTTCTATTAGTTGTGTTTTTTGGTCTTTGCTTAATGTAGAGGCAGAATAAACCTCAACAAATTTAAGACAAACAAAATCATAAGCTTTATTTAAAAAAGTTTGGGTAATGATTTGAAGAAAACCTATCCTTTTTTTATCTACTAGAAGCATTAAAAAATTTTTTGTTGTAGAACTTGTTTTCTTTGATAAACACTTTTCCAAAACATTTTTTTTATCCTTATCTAGAATCAAAGGATTAGCTAAATATTTTTCTAATACTGGAGTTAATTTTAATATTGTTAATAAATTCTCCATATCAAAAATAATTTGAAAGAAAACTTGAGTATCAGCATTCTCTTCTTTTAAATACAAATTTAAACCTAATTGTAATAAAGCTTCTGAATACGGATTTGCTATTTTTGAACCAAACATTGTGTTAGCCATTTTTAGTCTCCTAATTGCATTATTTTCCGATTTACAATAGCAGATTGTTCCACTTTTCCTAATTGTTTTTGAAGTTTTAAAATAACACGGTTTAAAGCTTTTTTCGAAACTTCCTTAATAACATCATTGAAAATTTTATTCTCTCGATTACGTAAAACTGCTATTGCTGTTGTAAACTTTTTAGAAAGATCTTCTTTTCCTTGATCCCATTTAAGCTTTAAAACATTCTGCTTTGTAACTTCCATTTGATGATTTATCTCTTTAATGATGATATCCATTTGTGCCCACTGTTTTTTAGCTTCATTATAACGTTTGTTAGAATCTGCTAAACGAGTTTCCGCATTTTGTATATCGTCTACGATTTTTTTTTTACGCGCTGTAAGGTTTTCTGTTAAAAAGTTTTTTATCACAATAAAAAGGATTACCAGTAACAAGATTATATTTATAACGTTTGTTTCAAATATATCCGTATTTAATGCTACTCCAAAATTTTCACTTGATGCAAAGTACTCTAGATAACTTTTCATTTTTTTATTAATTAATTAATATTTCTAAATTTTCATATGCGCTATTTATTCTTAAAAAAGAAAAGTATATTTAAGTAAGAAGCTTTGCCATAATTTGGCTACTTAAAGAATCAATTTCATTATCGAAGCTTGTTAATATGCTATCCTTGTTATTTTCAAAATTTTCAGTTGTTTCAATTAAAAATTTATCAATAAAAAGTTGAGAAGACTTCATTTTTTCCTCTAAAATATCTTTATATAGCTTTTGATAAGTTAATAAATCTAATTTAGCTGCTTTACGTGCTTTGGATGTTTTCGCTTCATATTTTACATTTAATTGGTTAGACTTTGTTAGTACACTCGTAGCTTCATCTAAACTTTTTTTAATATAAAGATTTCGCTCATCAATAGTATCTAAAAGAGGTGTATATAAGATAAAATTTAAAATGAACATAAAAAGTACAAATTGTAATGCTATAATTGGCAATGTACCATCAAAATCGAATAGTCCTCCAGTTTTTTCGGTTCCTATTATTAAAATGGAGTTATAGTTATAAAACATCTTTATAGTTTTAGTATTAAAAATAAAATTTTTGTGGGGAAAGGATAATTGATTGATAGTAATAGCCAAGACGTTTATACTTATATATATTGAAAACGTCTTAGCTATTGTTTACTAACTAGTAAATGGGTTTGCAAATAATAAAGCTAAAGCTACAACTAGCCCATAAATTGTTAAAGCTTCCATGAAGGCGAAACTTAAAAGTAAAGTACCACGGATTTTATTTTCTGCTTCTGGTTGACGAGCAATACCTTCAACAGCTTGACCAGCAGCAGTACCTTGACCAATTCCAGGCCCAATCGCAGCTAAACCAACAGCAAGACCAGCAGCTATAACAGATGCAGCAGAAACAATTGAATCCATATAATTTATTCATGGGTTAGATAAGAAAAAATTAACAAATTTCTAATAGGGTCCTTTAAATATTAAAAATACTAATATAATACTTAATTAGAATTAATGTCCTTCAACAGCCTCAGCAATGTATGCACCAGCTAGAGTTGAAAAAATTAAAGCTTGTACTGAACTAGCAAAAACCCCTAAAAGCATAACGGGTAAGGGAACAATTAAAGGAACTAATAAAGTTAAAACAGAAACAGTTAATTCGTCTGCTAAAACATTACCAAATAATCGAAAACTTAATGAAAGAGGCTTTGTAAAATCCTCTAAAATATTAATTGGTAATAAAAGAGGTGTAGGTTCTATATATCTTTTAAAATAGCCAAACCCTTTTGTACTTAAACCTGCATAAAAATACATAAATGATGTTAATAAAGCTAATGCTACTGTTGTATTTATATCATTTGTTGGAGCTCCAAATTCACCTTCAGAAAGCTTTATTAACTTCCAAGGGATGATGGCACCTGCCCAGTTACAGCCAAAAATGAATAAAAATAAAGTACCAATAAAGGGTAACCATGGTCGATAAGCCGTCTCACCAAGTTGGTTTTGCGCTATATCTTTTATAAACTCAACAACTGACTCCATAAAATTTTGCCAACCATTAGGAACTATATTCTTATTTGAAGTCCCTAAAAACGAAAATAAAAGTGTTAATAATATTACAAAAGAACTAACAATTAATACTTGGCCATGAAAAGTAATATCATTTAATTCCAAGTAAAGATGTTTTCCAACTTCGATATCTGATAAAAAGATTAATGAGTTCAAATGAATGAAATTAGTACTTCCCAGAATATTCATATTTAATTTTAGTAAAGAGATAAATTATAACACCTTATGCAAAAATAGGCATACAGATGAATGATATGGAACCAAAATTAGAATAATTATAGTTTAAAATACCTAAAAAAGAAAAATTTTAAATAGAAAACTTTTCTATCATGTAATGACTAGTTAGGACCTTAAGAGTTTATCTAATTAGCTATCTTCAGAAATAACCTTTGAAATTTTTTGTTGCTTATAAATAATGTGATACTAGCTTCCTAGTGTATAACGAGTAAATCTTTTAATTTTAATATTTTCACCAAAAAGAGTGATTTTTTCCTTTATTAATTCATCAATTGTAATATTTGAATCTCGAATAAATGCTTGATCAAGTAAACTTAAGTTTTTCAAGGTTTTTTCAATTCGACCTAGGATAATTTTTTCTTTAATTTCCTCAGGTTTATTAATTAAGTCTTGTTTTTCTGATTCAATTTCTTTTTCTGCAAGAAAAAGTTCTTTTGGTATTTCATTAGTATTGACATAAAGAACATCCGGCGAAGCTGCAATTTGCATTGCAATATTTTGAACTAATTCTTGAAATTCTTGACGACGTGCAACGAAATCTGTTTCACAATTAACTTCAACCAAAACTCCAATTTTTCCACCTGCATGTATATAACTATTTACAACCCCTTCAATCGTTTTTCTATCAACTTTCTTATCAGCAGCAGCCAAACCTTTTTGACGTAAATTTTTAACAGCTTCTTCAAAATCACCATTTGTTTCTTGGAGAGCTTTTTTACAATTCATCATACCAGCACCAGTTTTTTGTCGTAATTCTTTAACTAGCGCTGAACTAATTTCTAAACTCATAATAATATTTTATCCTAATTTTTAATGGTTTGATTAACTTTTGACTTTCTTTTTTAAATTTTTAGAGAATTTTGTTGTCCTAAACAAATACTATCTGCTATATTTTTAATAATATATTTTATTGATCTAATCGAATCATCATTACCAGGGATTGGTATTGTAGCTAAATTTGGGTCACAATTCGTATCAAGAATTGAAATAATGGGAATATCTAAAGAAAGTGCTTCTTGAATAGCAATAATTTCACGTTTTTGGTCAATTATTACCAAAATATCAGGGATTTTTTTCATTCCCTTTACACCATTAAAATATTTTTTAAGTTTTTCTAATTCTTTTTTTAAATTTGATGCTTCTTTTTTAGGGAGATTATTAAAAGAGTTTAATTTTTGTTGTTCTTCTAATTGGTTTAAACGATCGATTCGACCTTTTATAGTTACCCAGTTTGTTAGCATTCCACCCAACCAACGATGATTTACATAAAATGCCCCACATTTTTCAGCTTCAATAGCAATTAAAGAAGACGCTTGTTTTTTTGTCCCAACAAATAAAAAAGTTTGGTTTTTTGCCGATGCCTTTTTACTAAAATCGCAAGCTCGTTTTAAAAATTCAGTTGTCTGAATTAAATCTAAAATATGTATACCATTACGTTCTGCATATATATAAGGAAACATTTTTGGGTTCCATCGATGAGCTTTATGTCCAAAATGTACACCTGCATCTAAAAGTTGAGCCAATTCAATTTTAGCCATAGAAATAATAATCCTTTTTATTTTAAAATATTTTATACTTAACTCTTTTACTTAAAATGTTTTTCTTAAATAATAATTATTTTTGTGTTCATTTATATGATAACTAGTATAGCAGACTTTTAACTTTTTAATTATACCTGAAAGAAAAAAAAAGATATTTAATTATTATACTTAAATTTTATTAATTTTTTTAATTTTGTTTGTTTCATTTTTAATTGTTTTTTTAAACTTAAATTATCTTTTTTCGTTATTAACTTTTCTGGTAGTAAAACTTTATTAAAAGTAATATCTTGATTAGCATAGAACCCTGTCCCTGCTGGTATTAATCTTCCTGTTATAGCATTTTCTTTTAAACCTCTAAGCCAATCAGTTTTACCTTGAATAGCTGCTCGTGTTAGAACTCTTGTTGTTTCTTGAAAACTTGCTGCAGCTAAAAAACCATCAGTTTTTAAAGAAGATTTTGTAATCCCTAATAAAATAGGACGGAATCCTAATTTATTACTATTTTTAATACAAAGGTTAATATATTGGGCTTGATCTAAATCTATAATATCACCAGGTAAGAAATTAGTTTTTCCCGGATATTCTATATACACTTTATGGGTCATTGCTCTAACAATTAACTCTACATGCTTACCTGAAATTATAACCCCCTGCGAAATATATATGGCTTGAACAGATGTCAATAATAACGTTTGTAATTTTTTTAAACTACGATAAGCTGACTCATAAATAGATAATGTCCCTAACGAGCAAAAATATCGGAAATAAACATGAAGAAGCGTATGGGGGTTTAACGGACCTTCGGTTAATGGTTGTCCTACGCATATAGATTCATAATTTTTAACTAGTAATCTTTCGGAACGTGATGCTATATAATAATCATAACTTTTAGAGGGCACTGTGCTAATTAAAATGAGATTAGAAGTATACTTGATTGATTTAATAAAACCTTGTCTAGTTGCAAGAAGAGCTTCAGTTTTAGGCTTACGAGCCTCTAAAATATTATCAATTTTTGGTAAACCTTGCACTATATCACCAGTTTTTAGTCGTTCGTATACTAATTGGCCAAAATTTTCTTGTCCCTTAATATAATCACCAGGAATTTTTCGAATTAAAGCTCCTGTGGAGAAAAAATAAGGTTGACCTAAATGTAAAGCAATTTTATTCCCTATAACTTCCTCCATTAAGCCAGAATTTTTAATAAGGACATTATTATTGAAAAGTTTGTTTACTTTTAAAAATTGGTTTTGTTTATAATTATGAGTAAAACTATCTAAAAAAATCTCTTCATAATCGGATTTTGTTGTTAATAAGATATTAGACTTTATGTTATTTCGTTTTATTTTCACACTATAAACAAAATTATCAAATGGAAATATAGTATCAAATGAACCAATAACGGTATAAGGATCAATAAATTGTTTTTCTTCTACAAGTAAATTTAACGATACATCCGTTTTCTTTATTTCTTTTGGTATTACAGAATCAAAAAGAAAAGTTTGTGAATAAATTAAATTAACTTGCCCATAAGAATTCTTTTTTTGTGGTCCTTTATACTCAAAAATTAATTCTGTATCATTTGATTGAAGCGAATAAGCAATTGTTAATGGAGACTCAACAAATTGTATTGGGTAATCAATTTTAATTTGCTGACCAGATCCAACTTGTAAATTAAAATTTTCAACTAAGAGATTCAGAGGTGCAAAACAATTTGATTCAAAAATTTTAACTGAACGTTCATTCGTAAATTCATAACGAGTTATAGGACGAATATATAAATAGGTCTCATCATTAATGTCTTCAAATTCTACATAACTTAAAACTTTAACTTCAAATTTATCTAATATTAACTCTCCAGGATAATAAACCTGTTCATTAAATTCTTTAGGTAATTTTGGTTTTTTGTCCAAAAAGTATCTTTGTCCTGGCTTAATACTAATATATTTAATTCGTTTTTCAACTTCAAAATCTATAAAGCCTTCTATATTAGTGAGATAGTTAGGAAAAATTTCTATATCTTTTTTTACATAATCTCCCTTTTTAAATTTGAAATCTTTTTTGTTTGAAGTTGTTTGAACTACAGCTTCTGGTATATAAAAAATTGTTGAGCCTGACTTTAATTTGTTCGGTAAATTAGTACCAGACGGCTCACTAAATAAGCTTGGTTTATAAAAATTTGAGATATAGAATTTACCACCAGTTTTTGTTTTATATTTCTTATTGTGTAAAAAACCCAAAGAAAATAAACGATTAGTAAGTAATTCTGGTTTTAATACTATTTCATGAATATGGGATAAATAAACTTTACATTTAGTAACCTCAATGTTATTTCTCTCGATAAATATCTTGAAATTATTTAAACCATAAGAACAGTTTTGGATACTTAGACTGTTTATTTCTTGTGTTAATTTATTTCTAGATAAATGAATAAAACCACCTACAGTCGTAACCATTTTTGATTGAGCTATAGCTTGGTTTTTATAAATTTTTTCTAATTTCCTTACTCTTAGATTCGTATTAAATGCAATGCTAAAAACTTGACCAGATAAAACCCAAAAAATATAATTTTTTTTACTTCTTTTACTAAAATTTTCATTGACTGATATTTGTGGGAAGCCATCTTTTTCTAGGAATATTTCACCTGGTTCTTTTGCACAAATATATTTAATTTCTTTCTCAGCTAAATTTATTTCTTTTATTTTCGGAGCAGCTTCAAATAACACTTGATTACGTTTAATGTAATTATTATTATTTACAAGGATTATCGTACGAGCTTCAACCCTCACTTTTACTATTTCATTTGCATAATTAATGATTGCTAACCAAGATTGGTTTTCACTCACTACAGCATCTTGTCCATAATTAGTACGATAAGGACTAACTTTTAACTCTGGCAAAAAATTTATATAACCAGAACATTGAGCACGTCCTTGACGAATTAATTCACTCGTGAAAATTCCTCCTGTGTGGAAAGTTCTCATAGTTAATTGTGTTCCAGGTTCACCAATCGACTGTGCCGCAATTAAACCCACTGTTTCACCTAATTCTACTAAAGTCCCTAGTGCTAAGTTCCATCCATAACACTGTTGACAAACTGCTCTTCTAGATTCGCAGGTTAGTGGAGATCTAATCAATACTTTATTAATTTTGAATTTAACTAATTCATCAATAAGGGATGATGTTATTTGTTGATTTCTTAAGGCAATAATTTCCTTACTTCCTGGTTTACAGATTGTCGACGCTAGAACACGACTGTTTAGAAGTTCTTTAAGAGACAAAAACCCCTTTTCATCTTTTTCTAGATCTTCTTCTAAAAAAATACCTCGCTCAGTTTTACAATCTAATTCGCTGATTATAATACTTTGAGCAACTTCAACAAGTCGTCGTGTTAAGTACCCCGAATCTGCGGTTTTTATTGCCGTATCGACTAAACCTTTCCGAGCACCATAAGAGGAAATAATATAATCGGTAATTGATAAACCTTCTCGGAAATTTGCTCCGATAGCCCGATCAATAATTTTACCATTTGGATCTGACATTAAGCCTCTCATACCAACTAATTGTCGAACTTGTGCAATATTCCCACGCGCACCAGAAAAGGCCATAATATAAACCGAGTTCAAAGGATCATTCTTTTTAAAAAATTCTATTAACCGATCTTTTAATTCTTCACTTGTACTATTCCAAATGTAAATAATTCTTTGGAAGCGTTCTACTTCTGTAATCTCACCATTATTTGCTTGTGATTCTGCTAAAAAAACATCATTAGATGCAATTTCCATAAGAGCAGTTTTAGCAGGCGATATTTTTAAATCTTCAATACTTATAGAAATCCCAGATTTTGTAGCGTATTCAAAACCTATTTCTTTTAATTGATCGACAAAATAGGAAGCTTTTCTCTGACCATAATTATTAAATGCCCATTCAATAATTTTCTTTAACTCTTTTTTATTAATTATGTTATTAGAAAATATTTTTGATTGCTTTAACATCTTATTATACCTCCTATTTATTTAATATCTCATTAATGCACTGGTTAAAAATAATACGACCAGGTGTAGTTCGAATATATTGTACTAATAATTGGCCGTCTTTTGTCTCTTTACGTTGTAAATTATTATAAATATGAAGAGTCTGATTATTAGTTAGAACAATAGTCTTTAAAAATTTTAGTTCAGTATCTAAGGTAATATCTTTTGGACACCTAACCCAAATAGAAGAGTGCAGTTGTAGTTGTTTTTGTTCATATGCTGAGATTACCTCATTAAAATTAGAGAAATAATTGTTTGAACCTTTTAGACCCATTCTATTTTGCGCCGTTAGGTAATAAAAGCCTAAAACCATATCTTGTGATGGTTGAATATTTGGCTCACCAGTAGAAGGGGACAAAAAATTATTAGGAGCTAAAAGACATAATCTTGTTTCCAATTGGGATTCAAAAGATAGAGGAATATGTACTGCCATTTGATCACCATCAAAATCAGCATTAAAAGCTGGGCAAACAAGAGGATGTAATTGAATAGCTCTTCCCCTAACTAATACGGGATCAAAAGCTTGTACACCTAAACGATGAAGAGTAGGTGCACGGTTTAAAATAATAGGATGTTTTTTTAATATCTCCTCTGTTAAATACCAAATAAAAGATTGATTACTATAGATAATCTTTTTAGCTTTTTTTATTGAATGAGATAAACCCTGGGAAAGTAATTTATAAATAATGAATGGCAAAAATAACTCGATTGCCATTTCATAGGGTAATCCACATTGATTTAACTCCAATTGAGGGCCTACAATAATAACAGAACGACCAGAATAGTCTACCCGCTTACCTAATAAGTTCTGACGGAATCGCCCTTGTTTACCCTCAATAATATCAGCTAATGATTTTAATGGACGTTTATTTGCATCTAATACTTTGGAACCTCGCTTACCATTATCAATCAGTGTGTCAACAGCCTCTTGAATCATTCGTTTTTCAGTTAGAATAACAACACTGGGTGCGTGTACTGATAATAATCGTTTTAATCTTTTATTTCTAATAATGATTTTTCGGTAAAGTTCATTTAGGTCTGAAGTTGCAAATCTTCCATTATCCAATTTTACCATTGGTCGAATACCAGGTGGAAGAACAGGAAGAAAATGTAACACCATCCATTCTGGTCTTGTATTAGTTGTTAAAAAATTTTCAAATATACGAATTCTTTTAATTGCATCCTCTACTGCTTTTGTAACGTTAGAACAAAACATTATATTACGGTTACTTGCAATCTCTGCTTTTAAATCAATTCGTTTTAACCTATCATATAAGATTTCAGCACCTTGACGTTTTTTACCATAAACAAAACCCTCACCTTCTGTATCATAAAAAAAATCATCATATTTTGAAACATCCTGATCTTGCTCAGGTTCCTTCCCATTATAAACAACACCTTCGAGTTTAGTTATTGAAGAATCTAATATAGTAGATAAAAAGCTAGGTGATCCTTTTAAATACCAAATATGTACAACTGGTGATAATAAATCAATATAGCCCATTCTGTGCCGACGTACTCGAGATTCTGTTAATTCTACACCACAAATTTCACAGATTAAAGTATCTGGTTCTTTGTGTTTATAACGACCACAAGTACATTCCCAATTTTTGACGGGACCAAAGATTTTTTCACAAAACAACCCACCTTTTTCAGGTTTATGAGTTCGATAATTAATCGTTTCAGGTTCAGTAACTTCACCAACTATCTCTCCGTTAGGTAAAATTTTTTCAGCCCACTCTTTAATACGCTCGGGTGAAGCTAAATTGATTTTAACATACTCAAATTGTTGTTTCATGTTTTTCATAATTTTATACAAATATATATTTTTATACCTTTGAAATAAACTCAATCTTTAGAGTAATTTAGATTTAACAAGAGTTAACAGATTAACTTTATAGGATGCCATTTCTCCATTATCTAATTTACCAATTTGATGGGTCGTAATATCTAATCCTAAAGCATTTAATTCTCTTAGTAATACTTTAAAAGATTCAGGAACACCGGGTTCAGGTATTGGATGACCTTTAATAATGGCGTTAAATACTTCATGTCGTCCGTTGATATCATCAGATTTTATAGTTAGTAATTCTTGCAAAGTATATGCTACCCCAAAAGCTTCTAAAGCCCAAACTTCCATTTCTCCAAATCTTTGCCCACCATGTTTTGATTTGCCTCCTAATGGTTGTTGCGTAACTAAAGAATAGGAACCAGTTGAACGGGCATGCATTTTTTTATCAACTAAATGAATAAGCTTTAAAATATAAGGCTTTCCAACAAGAATAGAATTATCAAAAACTTCACCAGTTCTTCCATCTGTTAACAATATTTTACCAGGAGAAGACTTATTAAAAAGCCAAGATTTATTAGTCTTTTTAGCAGCTTTTCTCAACGTTTTATTTATTAATATTCGTGAAGCATTCGGTCTATACATTTCATCAAATGGAACAACTTTAAATCTACGGTTTAAGTAATCTCCAGCAAAACCTAATAGACATTCGAAAATTTGACCTACATTCATTCGAGAAGGAACACCTAAAGGATTTAAAATAACATCTACTACTGTACCATCAGGTAAAAATGGCATATCATGTATTGGAATTATTTTTGAAATAACACCCTTATTACCATGCCGTCCGGAAATTTTGTCACCAATTCGAATTTTTTTAATTTGCGCTATAGAGATACAAACCCATTCGTATACCCCAGAAGCTAAATTATCTCCTTTTTCACGTGAAGCTGTTTGTATTTCAATAACTCGACCTGAAATACCATTTGGTACTCTTAAAGAAGTATCTTCTGGTTCTGGTGATTTGATATTGAATATTGCCCTTAATAATTTACTCTCTGGTAATTCTTCATCCTCTACTATAGGAGTAATTTTGCCAACTAAAATATCACCAGCATTAACAAATGTTCCTTTTTTTATTATACCATTTGTATCTAAATTACATATAGCATCTACATCAATATTTGGTATCGATGTTGTTATTTCTTCTACACTTGCGCTATCATCTACAAGTTGCAGCTCATATTTTTCTATATGGATTGAAGTAAAAAGATCCTCTTGAACTAATCTTTCACTAACTAAAATAGCATCTTCGTAATTATAACCTTCCCAAGGCATATAAGCAACTGTTAAATTTTGACCTAAAGCAAGCTCTCCTCCATCAGTCCCAGGGCCATCAGCAATAATTTGACCAGGTTTTACAATTTCACCAGTCCAAATTAATGGTTTTTGATTAATTATAGTTTCTTGGTTTGAACGACGGTATTTATCTAAAAAATAAACTTTAGAACTTCCAATATTTCTATTATCAAGTATTATGATACGGTCGGCCGAAACAGAATCAACAATTCCATTTAATAAATTTATAATTACTACTTGAGAATCTGCTGCTATTTGGTGTTCAATACCTGTACCGATAATAGGTTTTTTTGGATATAATAAAGGAACAGCTTGTCTTTGCATATTTGAACCCATTAATGCACGGTTAGCATCATCATGCTCTAAAAATGGTATTAGAGAAGCCCCTATTGCTATAATTTGTATAGGAGAAACCGCTATAAAATCAACACTAACAGAGTCAACAATTATAAATTCATTGTAAAAGCGTACAGGCACTGAAGTAGTTTGGAAAAATTCATCTTTTGTTAATAAAACATCCCCAGATGCAACTTTATAAATAGTTTCTTGCTCCGCAGTTAAATAAATTGGCCCTAATACTCTTAATACTTTTCCTTTATAAACTCGGAAAAAAGGAGTTGTTATAAAACCATAATTATTAATTTTCGCATGTGTTGCTAATGATGCAATTAAACCAGCTTTTTGTCCTTCAGGAGTTTCAATTGGACACAAACGCCCGTATTGTGTTGGGTGAATATCTCTTGCTGCGAAGCTCACATGTTCACTATTTAAACCTCCAGGACCTAACGAACTAATTCTACGTTTATGTGTAAGTTGTGCTAGAGCATTTATTTCATCAAAATATTGTGATAAAGGACTTAAGCCAAAAAATTCTCTTATGACAGACGTTAAAACCTTTGGATTCACTAAATCATTAGGCATCAAAGTTTCTTCTAATATTATCTCTTCTTCAAAATTTTGGTTGGCTTTAATTTTTATATCCCTAGACTTTTTATCTGTAGTAAACCTTTTTGTTTTTTTAACCCGGAACATATCCGGTGTTAATTTTTCATCGGTAGTAATTTTTTTTCTTAGTCGATTAAGAGCTACGCGTACTTGTAATTGTAAAAGCTCACCTACGGAACGTACTCTTCTGTTTTCTAAGTTGTCTATATCATCAAGCTTTTCATTATAAGAACTAATATGGATTAGCTTATCAATAGCTTTCAGAATATCTAATGAGGTTAAAATTCTTATATTTAATGGTAAATTAATCCCTAATTTCCTATTAAGTTTGATACGACCTACTTCACCAAGATCATATAAACTTTTATTTAAAAGTCGTTCATTTATAAGTTCACGTATTCTAAAAACTGACATTAGCATACTTTTATTATAACTCCCAAAAGTAGCTTTATGAAACATTTTGTCATAAATAACTGAATTCAAGGATTTAACACTTTTTCGTAAGAATTCATAGTTTTGAACTGTTTGATAAATTTCATGTTCTTCTAAAGAAAAACCAACTAGAAACCAATTTATAGGGATTTTATATTGTTTATCAAATTTAACCCAAATTAAATTATATTCCAATTCAAAAGTTAACCAAGAACCATGTTTTGAAATAATTGTTCCTTCATAAAAAACTTTTTTCTCTTTTTGAATACGTTTATAATAAATACCAGGACTTCTAATAATTTGACTAACAATTACCCTTTCGCAACCATTAAATATAAAGGTACCTTTCTCAGTCATAAGAGGTATTTCACCAAAAAATACTCGTTCTTTTTGTGAAAAATCTTCTGATTGTACTGAACCATTTTTTACCGTTTCGTTTTTTTTCAACGACATTAGAACATAAACTCTTAAGTTATAATTCCCTTTTTTTTTTAGAGCATTTAAAATAGCAAAACTGGGATAATAGATTTTATACTCTTGCCCATAAATTATTAATTCAATGCCACTTCTTTTATTTAATATTGAAGGGCAATTTGTTAATTCTTCAGGTAATCCTTCTGTTAAAAACCAACAAAAACTTATCCTTTGAATTTCTGACAAATCTGGTAGAATTATAGGGAATTTTTGCTTTCTATTCTCTAAAATATCTTTCATAGTATATCTAAGTTATATATATATTTTTTTTTTTATCTAAACGGGATATTGAAAACAAATGAAAATTAAACTATTAGTTTACTGTAGGGAAAGTTTTTTTGAATAAATTTGTTTTTTTTCTAATAGCGGTATTTTTATGAATAATTTTTTTTTTAACTGCCTTATCAATATGACTTACAACTGATGAAAAAGAAGCTCTAAGCAAATTTTGGTAATTAGACTTATCTTCTTCCAGGTTAGATGATTGTTCACTAGAAGCCTTAATAAGATTTAAATGTTTTTTTTCATAACTTTTTATAAGAGATTTGTACGAATTGTTCTGGATACGATTTCTTTTATTAATTTTTATACGTTTTTTCGACGATTTATTATTTGCCATCTTTTGTTATCCTTAATAAAAATAATGTAATAATGTATAACATTATTATATACTACTATATTATTTTTAAGCAAGTTGTATAGAAAATTAAATGTTTAGTCGTTAGATATTAGAGTTGTTAGAAATACCAAATTAAAGGAGAGAGTCGGATTCGAACCCACGGAACGCGTAAACGTTCATCTGATTTCAAATCAGACGCAATCGACCATCTCTGCCATCTCTCCGATCTATTACGTTAGTAAATAGAGCATAATTGTAGGCTCTATTTATTAACATAAGTTTTTACTTATTTATACTTATGAGTCTATAAGAGAAGGTAATAGTTCGTCAAGTTAAACTAAAATGAATTAAATATTTAGAATAAAAAACACTAATACCTTTACTATAATTATATAAAAATATAATATTATATAATCATATATCTTATTTCCATTTTATAGAAGCTGGGTTAGGGTTTTTTCCGATAGAGAAATCTCTTTTCCCTACTGGAGTTCTACCTTCATTTGATATTTCAGGAAAAACACCATCTTTTGGATGTAGAAATTGTATTTCTCCACCTGGGAAAATTCTATAAATTTTGTAATCCTTTATCTTGAATTTTCTTAATTGAGTACCTAAGGCAAGGCATTGTTCTTTACGAGCAAGATATAAAAGATTTTGACCTAAAAGCATTAATGCTGTACCAGCAGTTGGCATTTCAAATAGCTGTTCTTTAGAAGAATTCCAGGTAATGACATATTTTTCTTCAAATTCTGCTGAACGTAACCAACCACCAGTACTACCACCAAAAACAGGCATATATTTACTAGGATAAAGTGACATAATTATATGAATCAAAATTAAATCTGAAAATTTAATAAGTTTATATAAATTCTAGCGGAGGCCGGATTTGAACCTGCGACTTTCGGGTTATGAGCCCAACGAGCTACCAAACTGCTCCACTCCGCAAAAAGCACAATTAAATTTAACATTTATATCTAATTAACTATTATTATTCGGGACGGCAGGATTTGAACCTGCGGCACCCTGCTCCCAAAGCAGATACGCTACCAAACTGCGCTACGTCCCGTAATTGATTGATATACCATTACAGCATATCAATAATAGGTTATTTATGTCAAGAAGATTATATTAATAAACCCTTTAAGCTGCAGCTTCTTTAGCAGCGTACATAATTTCTAATGTTATAGTTTCCATTTTTTGTTCTTGGGCAAACTTTTCGGTGTTTCGTTTAATCTTACCTCTAATAAATCCTGGGATTTTTGTTAATTCCGCCTGTGATTCTAAATTCCATTTTATTTCTGAATCTTGTGAATTTCCAGATAACCCTGCACTTAAAACTTCTTTTGTATCATGACCACCAAAAATTTCTAGTAGATGATCTTCCATACCTAATGTGAAAGAATTATAAATCAAGTCTGCAATTTGGTTTGCACCTTCATAACCAAGAAATGGTCTATAGCTTAAAGGGAAATTTTGGATATGAACCGGTGCCGATATAACACCACATGGAATATTTAGACGTTTAGCAACATGTCTTTCCATTTGAGTGCCAAAAATTACTGCCGGTTCAACTTTAGCTATTAAATCACCAATTAAATTATGGTCATCTGTTATAACAATTTCATCACATAAATCACCTACTTCTTTTTCAAACCAAGATTTATCATACTTACAGTAAGTTCCAGCCCAAACAACATTGATACCCATTTCTTTTGTTAAAATTTTGGTCATAGCTGCTGCGTGCGTAGAATCCCCAAATACTATTGCTTTTTTCCCTGTTAAATTTTGGCAATCTATAGATCTAGAAAACCAAGCTGATTGAGAAACAAAACGTGTTTGTATATCAATGTATTTTTCAAAATTAACATCTGCTTTATTATCATTTAAGATATATTGTATTTTTCTAATGCAATTAGCTGTTTCAACTACTCCCATAGGAGTAGTATCAATAAAAGGCATATCGAATTCATCTTTTAAATATTCTGCTGTCAGTAGACCAATCTCTCTGTAAGGAACTATATTAAACCAAGCTTTAGGCAAGTTTTTTAATTCTTGGACCGAAGCCCCTTCTGGTATAATACTATTAATTTTTATATCTAAATCTGCCATTAAGCGTTTTAATTCAGCAATATCATGTTGGTTATGAAAAGCTAAATTGAAGGAGCCAATAATATTCACTGAAGGTTCTATTGTTTTAGTTGTGACTAATTGTTTATTTTTTTGTGCCTTTTTTATATAAAATTGTACAATTTGCTCCAAAGTACGATCTGCAGCTTGCATCTCATTTACTCTATAATGATTCACATCCGCTAATAAAACATCAGCTTGTGTCTCAATTGAAGCGCGGTTAACAAAATTTTGTAAATCTTCTTGTAAAATACTTGAAGTACATGTAGGAGTTAAAACAACTAAATCTGGTTTTTCTTCCTTATCCTTTCTACTAATATTATTAACAACTTTTTCTTGTGATCCCCTTGCTAAGACATGTCTGTCAACAACACTTGCTGTTACAGCAGTGAAATCACGTTTTCTTTCTAACATTGATCGCATAACATTAAAATAATCGTCACCTAAAGGAGCATGCATAATAGCGTGGACATTTTTAAAAGAACTTGCAATCCTAAGAGTACCAATATGAGCAGGACCTGCGTACATCCAATAAGCTAATTTCATAAGATATTATATTAGTTTAAATAATTATTTTAGAGTGTTCAATAGAAACACCCTCTAGGGAAAAGAGAATTATAATACATTTTTTCAAATAAAGAACACATTTTAAAAATACACCTAACATAAAGTAAAAACAACTAAGTCTTTTTCTAGAGAAGAAAGTGTACTTTTAAAAATTTGTTTGTACATGCAAACTATAATATCATGGACTGTTAGGGTCGATGCCCGAGTGGTTAAAGGGGGCGGATTGTAAATCCGCTGGTTTTCCTACGTTGGTTCAAATCCAACTCGGCCTATTAAATTTTTTGATTTAATTAAAAATTATTGATATTATTCCCTAAAGAATAAGCTGATAAGGTTACTTTTTAGGTTTTTTTGGCGCTTGATCTTTTCTAGTCCTATCCCACCAAATAAAATCCGGACCATCTCGACCTAAATGTACTTCAATTGCTTCACGCATAAAGGTGTTCCCTTCATACTTACCAAAAAGAGCTCGTAAAAAACAAGGTATAAATATAACAACCCAAGCAAGAAAAGCTAATAACGCTGCTTCTGACTTATCTGCTGGATTTTTAACAAATACATTTGTAAAATTAATAAATAGTTCATGGAAAATACCTTGGAACGAGATAATTATTATACCATACATAATATTGAACCTAACAAATCTATCCTCTGGTATTTTATAACGTACTAAAATACCATATCCGAACAACAGATAAATAAAAGATAAGAATGGTACCTTTTGTATAATATTAACTGACTCTGCTATATAATTTGGTAAAAAAACCCTTACAAGAAAAGGATGAGTTTCAGCAATTAAAGGCATATGTGTATTTACTACATCTAAATAAGGTACATAGTAGGCTAAAACTGAAAGAACTCTTTGACAAACTAAACCATTAAAGGCTAAAAACCATTTTCTAGGCTTATTAAAATTAAATTTTTGTTCTAGCACAAAACCTAGTACCAAAAATAAAAGAAAAATAAAGATTTCAATCCAATAGACACCGAAAAACAATTCTAGTACATTTCCTCTAAGAGGATCAAACATCTTTTAGACCTCACTATTTTAATATGCTATAACTTAAAAATTTAAAAACGAAAAAAATCGATAAAACACAGAATTATATTTTCCCTTGCATTTAATAATACAGGTATTTTGTATAAATGTCCAGTTGCAATTGATTAGTTAAAAAAAAGATTGTTTAAATTTTAAAAACTCAAGATTAAATTTAACTTTTGCACGATTTGTTTTCCCACCAGCGATAACTTTTGTGGGGAAATATAATAACCAAAATTCGGAAAAAGAAATATAACTGATTAGACTACTTACCATTAAAAATAAAAACCCAAAATAAATTAATTTAATACCTGGATCAGATTTAATCTGGATACCTGTAGAAGAAATTATATCAGTAAAATTAAAACTAATTAAATCGTTACGATAAATAGTATCTCCTATATTAATAGTCTTTACAAACTTTCCATCATTATCATATAAACTAATTTGCCCTCGATGATCTTTAATAAGCACAATAAAACTCTTTGTGTCTTGCTTTGTGTTAGGTAAAGAGCTAATCCAAATTTTTTGATTCGAAATATTAATTTTTGATATAGGTAGTTGAAGACTTATAATAGAATTATCATTCTTAACATACTTTAATCTTAAACCTAATATTCCCCAATCAGTTTGGTATATTATTAAATCATTTAATAATAATGGGTTATTTACAGAAATAGTTTTTCGTTGGGTTTCTCCACCACGACCGTTTAAGACTGAAACATCTGTATAAAATTGTTTAATTGAACCATTAGAGGTATATGTTGACCAAAAGTCATTAATCCGGAAAGTTTTTTGAGGTATTGAAGAAAAAACACCATTTTTTATAACATTTTGGATATGAAATACTTCAGTTTTAGGTATTAATTCTTGAGAGTTAAACCCTTCTAATGCCCCTAATGTACTTCCTAGTAGTACACAAATAATACTTAAATGTACAATAATAGGACCAACTCTACTTATTAATCCCTTATAAGCATAAAAGCTATTCGATTGTTGGAAAAGTGAATATTCCTTTTTTAATAATACGTAGCTCAAATGGCTTGGGAAGACCTTAATTGACTTTATTTTAAAGGTTAACTTATTATATTGATTTACTTGTTTATAAAAATAGTATCTTCGAGAAAATTTTAAAGTTGGCAACTGCTGAAGAACTGTACAACAAGCTAAAGACAGTCCTAAAAGGCTAAGCAATAATAGAAACCACCATGTACTATAAATATTATCAAAACCAAAAAAAAGAAGAATTTTCCAAAATGGAATACTAAAAATCAACGTTGGATAATTGTTTTGATAAAATAGAATTTCTTTATTTTGTTCAATAATGGAACCAATACTAGTCACTATTGCAATGGCTAATAATATTATTATAGCTAATTGTAAATTAGCTAAATATTTAAAAACACGTTTAATCATATCAATAATTAATAATAGAATTTTAGATTAATAAAATTTAACAAAAAATTTTAAGCAACACGAATTTTTCCTGATGCTGCCCAATTCTGTATTAACTCTGTACGTAAAGGATCAATATCCAGAATTGGAATAGTTTCTTTGATAGCTATCAAAATATCATTAGTTGTAAATTCTCGTTGTTCACTAAATGCGACATACATCGCATCAATAATAGTTTGTTCAATTTCTGCTCCGGAAAATTTACGAGCACGCTTACTTAACTTTTTACTATCATAAGTTTGCCAAGTCTCCGGTCGAAAACGTCTTAAATGAACTTCATAAATTAATTTTCTTTCATCAACTGTTGGTATACCAAGAAAAAAAATTTCATCAAATCGACCTTTTCTTAATATTTCTACAGGCAAAGAATAAATATCATTAGCTGTAGCAATAACAAAAACAGGAAGAGTTTTTTCCCCTAGCCAAGTAACAAATGTAGCTAAAACACGTGTTGTTGTCCCACTATCAAAATTTTGTTCAGAATCACTAAAAGCCTTATCAATTTCATCAACCCACAACACACAAGGAGCTAATGATTCAGCGATAGCAATCATTTCACGAACTCTAGATTCTGATTCCCCTACAACCCCAGCAAATAATCTCCCTACATCCAAACGTAAAAGTGGTAATTTCCATTCATAAGCAACAGATTTAGCGATCAGACTTTTACCACTTCCTTGCATCCCAATTATTAACACCCCTTTTGGTGTTACTAAACCATAATTTAATGCTTGTTCAGAAAATATTTCAGTTCTGGCGTTTAACCATTTTTTTAAATTATAAGCTCCACCAACATCTTTTAATTTACTCTTAACTGACCAAAACTCTAGAAGCTCAGTTTGACTAATCACTTGACGTTTTTCTCTTAAAATTATCGGAATTGCATTCTGATCTATTTGCTTATAAATAACAATTGCTTTTCCCAAAACTCTTCTAATTTTCTCTAAAGATAAACCTTGACAAGCCTGAATAACTTTTTCTAATATCCGTTGAGATAAATTACCTTCAACAGTCAAATTTTTATTCAAACGAGTTAATTCTGTTTTAATTTCTTTAGGTGTTGGTAAATTAAATTTTATAATCGTGATATGATCTTTAAGATCATTTGGTATTTGAACTTCAGAATCAACAATAATAATAGTCTTGGGTTGGATTTTTAATAATTGTAAGATATTACGTAATTTTCTAGAAATTGTTAAGTCTTTTAAAAATCTCTTAAAATCTTTTAAAATAAAAATACTTGGAGTTCTTGAATTTATTTTTTCAATAAATTCTATAGCTTCTAATGGATTTCTTTTACCAAATTCTTTTTTTATGGGGTTTAGTTTATAACCTTCAATAAAATCCCAAACGTATAGGTTACTATAACTTTTATTAATAATAGCATTCCGAATAGTATATTCTAATCGGTCTTCCTCAATAGTTATAACATAAATTATAGGGTAACGGGCTTTTAATAAAATTAAAAGTTCTTCTTGAAAAGTCATAATAAAATATTTTTAATTTATATAAATTAATTTTCTATAAATCTATTGTCTAAATACTTAAATTTTTTCTTTTTTTTCGTCTACGATTGTTTATTACTTTACAACCTTGTTTACTTTTCATTCGAGCACGAAAACCAGAAACAGCAACAACTTTTCTATTTGTTCCACCTAATGTTCTTTTTGTCATAATATTTTATTATATCTTTTATTATAAATACTAAATGATGAAAGTATAATAACATAAATTAAAGAATTTGTACATGTATTTTCTATTTAATTTTTTATACTAATTTATATCTGTTAATATAATGTTGGAAATAAAAATTTCAAATATAATTGAATCCCTACAGTCTTTAAGAGTAAGATTTAAAAGGCTTGTAGCCCTCTCGTCATATTGAAGAAAAGGATCTTTTTGGGCATATGCTTCCCAACTAATAGCGTCAAGTAAAAAATTCATATTTTCTAAATGCTTAAACCAAAAAAAATCAATATATTTAAAAAATATAAGTTGGTTGTATCTATCTAGTACACGTGAATCTGTTGAACAAGAATAACGAAATTCTTTACAAGCATAACTTGCCCATAATTGCTCGTAAAGAAATTTTTTTAATTTAGACAACTTATCCAAATTGTTATATATCATACCATTTGAAATAGATAAACGATTTAACAACCTAAGAATTTTTTTCGATAAAATAATATCTTTTCCTTCACAAGTCTGTGAATCTAGATAATCTATAAAATCATCAAGAAATCCTTCACTAAATTCCATAACTAAATCACGCATAATAGTAGTAGAAAGTACTTTTTCACGCAAATAATAAATAACTTTTCTTTGTTTATCTAGAACTTGGTCATATTTATTAAGGGTTTTGCGCTGATCATAATAAAATCCTTCAACTTTTTGTTGAGCAGAATTTAAAGAATCTGAGAGAAATTTAGAATCTAAAATTTCACTTTCAATTTTTAATTTTTGCATTGTTTCTTGTATTTTCTCACCACCAAAAACCCGAATTAATGGATCATTTAAGCTTAAAAAAAATCTGGAACTCCCAGGATTACCTTGTCTTCCTGCACGACCTCGTAATTGATTATCAATTCTTCTTGATTCATGACGTTCAGTTCCTATAACATAAAGTCCACCTAAAGATTTTACAATTTCAGATTCTTTTTTTTGTTTTTCTTTATATTTAATTAATAATTGACTATGTAGATTAAAAATAAAATTTTCCAAAAGATTTAATTGCTTATTTGAAACCTCTAAAGATGCTAATAGTGTATCTAAGTTTTTTTGTAAATAAGTAACTAATTTAGGACTTTTCTTTAAAGCCCGTTTTAATTTTCTTAAGTCAATACCCGGAACAAAAAATTTTTTTTTTCCTAATAATCTTTTTAATATGAACCTAGTAGATTCTAATGCTTTAAAATCAGGATTACCACCTAATAGAATATCAGTTCCTCTACCTGCCATGTTTGTTGCAATAGTAATAGAATTCAAACAACCAGCTTGCGCTACAATTTTTGATTCTCTGCTTACATTTTCTGGTTTTGCATTTAATAACTGGTGAGGGACCCTATAAGTGTTTAATAGTTGAGAAAGTATTTCTGAGTTTTGGATAGTTGTTGTGCCAACTAGAACAGGTCGGCCTGTAGAATACATCTTCAAGCATTCTTGAGAAATAGCCCGCCATTTACTTATTTCATCAATAAAAATAAAATCTGAATCATCTTTACGCTTCATCTTTTCATATGTAGGTAATATAGAAACCGGTAAATCATAAATATTTTCGAATTCTAATTCTTCAGTTTTAGCCGTACCTGTCATACCAGATATTTTTGGATACAGTCGGAAAAAATTTTGATAAGTTATCGAAGCTAAAGTTTCACTTCCTCTTAAATTTTGAATATTTTCTTTTGCTTCGATAGATTGGTGTAAACCATCACCCCACTTTCTACCTTCCATTATTCGACCTGTGAATTCATCAATAATAACAATTTGGTTATCTTTCAAGATATAATGAATATCACGGAAAAAAAGATACCTAGCTTTTAAAGAGTTTAAAATATAAGGGATCCATGGATCATTGATACTATATAAATTATCAACTTTTAATAAAATTTTAGTGCGTTTCAATCCTTGTTCTGTTAAACTTATTTTTTTTGCTTTCTCATCAATTTGAAAATGCTTTTTATCTTCTAAATACTTGGAAGCTTCATTAGCTTTAAAATACTTTTCTACCAATAAATCTGAATCACGTGATATAATTAAAGGGGTCCTCGCTTCGTCAATCAAAATAGAATCAACCTCATCGATAATACAAAAATTAAAAGGTCTTTGTACTAACTCTTTTTTATCTGTTACCATATTATCTTTTAAGAAATCGAAGACTAAATCGACATTCGTTACGTATGTTATATCGCGAGAATAATTTATTTTACGATCTGATATTGTCATATTCGATTGTATAAGGCCAACCTCCAAGCCTAATAAGCGATGTATTTGACCCATCCATTCTGCATCACGTTTTGCTAAATAATCATTTATAGTTACTATATGAACACCTTTACCCGCTAAAGAATTAGCTAACGCAGGTGAAGTTGAAACTAAAGTTTTCCCTTCACCAGTTTTCATTTCAGCAATTTTACCATCATTTAAAACTAACCCTCCTAACAATTGGACATCATAATGTCTTAAATCAATTGTTCTTTTAGAGGCTTCTCTAGTTAAGGCAAAACTTTCAGCCAATGTTTTTTTATCTAAACCATCTTCTTTTGAAGTAAAATATTTTAATTTTGAGGTTCTACTTTTTAGCTCATTATCACTTAACGATACTAATTCTTTTTCAAGATCATTAATATAATTTAAGGTTGGTCGATACTCATCCCAAATACTACTAATTCGTGGAAATAATTTTATCATATGTTATTAAATTGGATTAAGTTGGATTAAAATAAAAGCTTTGAAGGAAAATAAAATTACCTTTTAATTTATTTTTCTAAATTAAAAGATCAAAATATCACTCTAAACTCTCTTTTTACCTAGACCGAGCAATTTAGAGAATTAGTAAGTGATTCTTTAATATCTTTAATTATTTTGGAGTTAAGTCTGCCATAAAAAAATTTAGTTAAAGCTTAAAATAGGGGGATTTATTATTTCAAAATTATTTTTGTTTAGGAATTTCATCAACTTTAAAATTAGAAGCTAATGGACTTTTGATATCACCTGTTGGTGCACTAAAGCTTCCTATTGCTACATTATTCAATCGCAATTTTAACCAAGTAATAAAAGTTTTGTCTACAGAAACAATTGCTGAACATTGATTAGCTATTCTAGCTTGTGTTAGTTTTGTTTGTAAATCAATTAATTGTACAGATTCTAGAAATTTTGGTGATTGTACTAGCCAAAAATCTATATTTTTTTTTACTCTTCGATAATGTTGTACTCGCTCACGTAAAATTTCTTCAACAGGTTCAGTAACCAATAAAAATTCGTTGCTTGCAACAATAAAATAATAAGTTGTTAAGGATTTAGGAATATTCATGAACGTCTCCTTCCTTACGGATCTAAAATGATTAAAAAATCGTGGAACTAATTCTTTTTAAACTTTGGTTGTTATTACTAATCTGTTAGAAATTTTTATCTATCTGTTAATTTCAAAGTAGTTTATCATACCAACCCTGATATTGTAATTTTAAAAACTAATAAATTTCAATGATAAGCCACTTGCTTTTAGAACTTTAAATACGGTTAGTTATAATTATTTTTTGTTTAAATTTAAAAAATTTGATCCCTTTAAAGGAGAACTTGATTGTGCAAACTTATATGGAATCATTTGCCCTGCTAAATAAGCTTGTCTACCTGCTTGCACAGCAAGGTTCATAGCTTTAGCCATAACCATAGAATTTTTTGCTTGTGCTATTGCAGTATTAATAAGAACAGCTTCAGCACCTAGTTCCATGGCAAGTGCTGCCTCACTGGGAGATCCAATTCCTGCATCAATAATCACAGGTATCTTAGAATTTTCAATAATAATTTGAATATTATTTATACTTTGAATACCTTGTCCTGAACCAATAGGTGAACCTAAAGGCATAATAGTAGAACATCCAATATCCTCAAGATGTTTGGCTAACATTGGATCAGTATTTGTGTAGGGTAATACAATAAAACCCTTTTTAACTAAAAATTCTGCTGCTTTTAATGTTCCTATCGGGTCAGGGAGAAGATAGTTAGGATCAGATATCACTTCTAGCTTAATAAAATTATTTTCTTTTTGACCAATCCTTTTAGATAATTCTCGGCCTAAAAACGCTAATCGAATAGCCTCTTCAGCTGTTTTTGCACCAGCAGTATTTGGTAATAACCATAACCTTTTCCAGTTAATTGCTGTTATTAAATTATCATTTCTGGAGATAGTTAATAAATTAAGTCTTCTGATAGCGACTGTTACCATTTCACTTTCACTTTTTGCTAAGCATTCTACCATATCTTTTAAACTTCTATACTTCCCAGTCCCAACAATAAGGCGAGAAGTAAAAACTTTGCCTCCAATAGTTAATTGGTCTTGTTTTAACATAATTTGATTTGGTTTGATTAGTACTATTATTATACCTTAATTTTTAGTAAAATTATTATTATTAGTATTATTTTAAATTTAATTGATCTGCAAAATATATACTTCCTTTACCATACAAATTTGTATATTTAGAAGCGAGTGACGCGATTCGAACGCGCGACATCAACCTTGGCAAGGTTGCGCTCTACCACTGAGCTACACTCGCAAATCAAATATTAAGAATGTTATAGTAATTAATATAACATAATAACGATCGATCCATCAAGAAATCCAAACCGAAAAGATTTCGAATAAAATAGTCTAAAGGAAAGGACTAACCTTATTTCTAAATAAGGTTAGTCCTTTCCTTTAGACTATTTTATTCGAAATCTTTTCGGTTTGGATTTCTTGATGGATCGTTAGATAAAAACCCAAATATAAAAAGTGAACTAAAACCCGTAACAATGGCATAAACGAATAGTTTTAAAAAATATAAACTAAGCATAAGAATCCTCCGATAAAATTATTTATTAATAATTATATATCAATTAATAAGTATTAAGCAATTAAATTTATATATAAGAACTTACTATATAAATACTAATCATCAGTGAAATCTGTATCGATAACTGTTTCATCAGAATTTGTTTGTGGTTCATTATTCACTTCTGGGTTAACAGAACCAGCGATTTCTTCTCCAATAGTTTGAGAAATTTTTTGTAGCTCCTCAAGTTTATTTTTGAGATTTTCATTATCAAAATCATCATTTTGTAATATATCACGAATTGCTTTAATCTCTTTTAGAAGAAGTTCTTTTTTCTCTGACGATATTTTATCTTCATATTCTTTTAATTGCTTCTCATTTTGATAACAAACTAAATCAGCCTGGTTCTTTAAGTCGATTTTCTCTTTTTTCTCCTTATCTACTTTAGATGACTCTTCCGCATTTTTTATCATTTTCTCAACTTCATCTTTATCTAAAGTTGATGCATTCTGGATATTAATACGTTGTGTTTTACCAGTCCCTTTATCCTTAGCAGTCACAGATAAAATACCACTTGCGTTAATATCAAAAGTAACTTCAATTTGTGGAACCCCTCTAGAAGCTAAAGGGATTCCTTCTAGTCTAAAATTACCTAAACTTTTATTATCTTTAGCTAATTTACGTTCTCCTTGTAAAACCTCAATATCAACACTTTCTTGGTTATCTGTAGCCGTTGAAAAAGTTTCTGATTTTTTTACTGGAATTGTAGTGTTTCTAGGAATCATTACTGTCATTAACGACCCTAATGTTTCAACCCCTAAAGATAAAGGTGTTACATCCAATAACAGAATATTTTTAACTTCACCAGCTAGTACTCCACCTTGCACCGCTGCTCCAATTGCAACAACCTCATCTGGGTTTACCGTCTGGTTTGCCTCTTTTTCTACTATTTTATACACCAAGTTTTGAACAGCTGGAATACGTGTTGAACCACCTACTAATACTAATTCATTAATTGTATTTCGATCTACACGAGCATCTTTGATTGCTGCTTCTACAGGTAATCGACAGCGATTTATTAAATCTTCACAAAGCTCCTCAAATTTTCCACGTGTTAGTACTTCCTCTATATGTTTAGGCCCATCTTGATTTGCTGTAATAAAAGGAAGATTTATAGTTGTTTCAGATAGATTTGATAATTCAATTTTAGCTTTTTCAGCCGCCTCCGTTAATCTTTGTAAAGCTTGAGGGTCAGAAGCTAAATTAATACCTTCTGTTTTTTGGAATTTCTCAAGTATAAAATCAACAATTTTTCTATCAAAATCATCTCCACCAAGTTTCGTATCCCCTGATGTTGATAAAACTTCGAAAACACCATCTCCAACTTCTAGTAAAGAAACATCAAATGTACCGCCACCTAAGTCAAAAATAATAACTAACTCATTATTTTTTTTTTCAAGACCATAAGCTAGTGAAGCCGCTGTTGGTTCATTAATAATCCTTTTAACTTCTAACCCTGCAATTCTTCCCGCATCTCTTGTTGCTTGGCGTTGTGCATCATTGAAATATGCTGGAACTGTTATTACCGCTTCATTAATAGTTTGTCCCATGTATAAACTAACGTCATTAGAAAGCTTTCTCAAGATTTGTGATGAAATTTCCTCCGGACTAAACTGTTTATCCATGTTAGAACAAACAATTTTTACATTATCCTTATTGTCACCGACAAGTTTATAAGAAACTTCTTTTGATTCTTTGCTTAATTCACTGAATTTTGAACCCATAAAACGTTTGATCGATGAAAAAGTATTTTCAGGGTTAATAACAGCTTGTCGTTTAGCAATTTGCCCAACTAGTAAATCTTTATTTTTCGTATAAGCAACAATTGATGGTGTTGTTCTTAATCCTTCGGTATTGTTAACTACTGTGGGTTGTCCACCTTCCATTACTGCTGCAACGGAGTTGGTCGTCCCAAGGTCAACTCCAAATATTTTACTTATATTAACCATATAATTATTTCTCCGTAAATTTCTCTATTAAATAATAACATAATTTTAACTTAGATTTACTAATTCTGTCAAGTGAGAAAAAACTATTCCTATAATTTGGAAGCCTTTTTAAGAAAATTTTAGTCTATATTTGTAGGAAAGAGAGGGATTCGAACCCTCGGTACAAAGAATATTTGTACAATAGATTAGCAATCTAACGCTTTAAGCCACTCAGCCATCTCACCATAAATATGACTCTGGCTGGATTTGAACCTGCGACCAAGGGCTTATGAGTCCCCTACTCTAACCACTGAGCTACAGAGCCTTACATTCTACTTATAGATTGTCCAACCTAACTTATCGAAAATTTTATTCACTCGACAAGTTCAAAAAGAATATAAAAATTTTTTATATTTATGCTTATTGACAAAAAGTATAGGGTTGTGGCATATTATGTCCATATTCTATTTAGATATGCCTAGGGGGTTGTATCTCAATTTGGTTAGAGTATCACCCTGTCACGGTGAAAGTTGCGGGTTCGAGTCCCGTCAATCCCGAAATTATATTTATAATTAAGCTTAGTTTGTTTTTTTATTATTACTAACAACAATACATTCCGTTGTTAAAATCATGCTAGCAATAGAGATCGCATTTTGTAATGCTGAACGTGTTACTTTTGCTGGATCAACAATACCATAATCAAACATATCCCCAAACTCATTTGTTTCAGCATTATAACCAAACTCAAAATATTGTTCTTCAACTAAATCGGTTATAACACTACCATTTTTTCCAGTATTTTCCGCAATTCTTTTAAGTGGTTCTTTAATAGAATCTGCTAAAATATAAGCCCCAATAAGTTGGTCCTCTTTTAAGTTTTGTTTAGCCCATAATTTTAATGGTGTTGATAGATGTGTTAATGTTGCACCACCACCAGGGATAACACCTTCTTCAACTGCGGCACGTGTTGCGTTTATTGCATCTTCTAGTCGTAATTTTTTGTCTTTCATTTCTGTTTCTGTAACAGCGCCAACCTTAATAACTGCAATTCCACCAGAAAGTTTAGCAATTCTATCCTTCAGTTTTTCAATTTCATATGCTGATTCGTTCATCGCAATTTGCTTTTTTAATTGCTCACAACGATTTTTAATATTATCTAAATTACCTTCAGTAATAATAGTAGTTGAATCTTTTGTAACAGTTATTCTTGAAGCTTTACCTAATAAATCTAATTCAACACTATCTAAACGTAGGCCTAATTCTTCTGTAATTAAAGTCCCCCCAGTTAAGATTGCAATATCTTCTAATAGAGATTTACGAAGATCCCCAAAACCAGGCGCTCGGATAGCAACAACATTAACAATCCCTCTCAATTTATTAAGAACTAGAGTAGATAATGCTTCTTTTTCAATATCTTCAGCGATTATTAGTAAGGGTTTTTTAGTAAATGCAACTTTTTCTAAAATAGGGATTAAATCTTGTTGAACAAGAGTAAGCTTTTTATTTGTAATTAAAATAAAAGGGTTATCATATTCAACTTCAGCTTTTTCAGCATTTGTAATAAAATATGGAGAAATAAAACCTTTATCTAATCTCATACCTTCCGTTATTGCTAACTCGATAAAGGTATTGTTACTTTCTTCCAAAGAAATAACTCCATCACGGCCCACGGTTTTTAAAGCTCTTGCAATCATGGATCCAATTTCTTTATCGTTACCGGAAGAAATTGTTGCTACTTGCTCTATTGCCATATTATTTTCAATAGGACGAGCGTAATCTAATATTTGATTAGTTAAATATTTTGTAGCTTTTTCAAGACCAAATTTTAAAGAAATTGGATTTGAACCCGCGGCTACATTCTTCATTCCTTTTTTTACAATTGCATAAGCTAAAACAGTTGCTGTAGTTGTACCATCACCAGCTACATCATTTGTTTTTGAAGCTGCTTGTCTTATTAGAGATACACCAGTATTAAAAATATTATCTTTTAATTCAATTTCTTTAGCAATACTCACTCCATCATTAATTATTTGCGGTGAACCATATTTTTTATCTAAAACTACATTTCTACCTTTTGGGCCTAAAGTAACTGAAACTGCTTCAACTAAGACTTGCATTCCTTTTTCAAGTGCTTGCCTTGCATGTTCTTGATATAATATTTTTTTACTCACTGTTTTGTTGTATTATTAAATAAAAAGGTTGTAGAAGTTATAAAGGTTTTGGTTTTTAAGGAATTGGAATATAATAAGAATAATATTATTATAAGAATAATATTATTCGTATTATATTTAAGGTTAAGTTATTAATCCCAACCTTTGTCAGATTTAGAAAGAACAAAATTAGCTACATCTTGAATATCAGTTTCAGCTAAACGACCACCAAAAGCTGGCATAGCATTTTTTCCATTTGTTACCTGATAAGTAATCGCATCAACACTATTCATTACGTTTTTTTCCAAAGCATCTTTTTTTAAAGTTTTGTCAATCATAATAACATTGTTACCACCAGCATGACATGCTGAACAATTAGCGACAAAAACGTTTTCCCCATTATTAATGTCTACCGCTTGAGCTGGATTTTGAAAACTAATTAAAGCTAAGCATGCAATAAAGAAACAAAAAAAAAAATTTTTCATTAATAATTCTCGTATAGAGTCTTTTTTAATTTAACAAAATAAAAATCTATTATTTTTTTAATATAGAAAGCGAGATTAAAAATCTTTACTACTTTATTTTTTTAATTAATAATAAATTTTACCACCACCCCATTTCTCAGAAACAATCTTAGGTTGTAATAATATATGACCTGCAATATCCACTAGATCATTTTCATCTAATGATCGCATTCTTGTGAAAATATTAGCACTTTTAATACTTGGGTGAATTTCTGCAATTGATTCTAAACCATCATAAGTTTTTGGGTTTTTCATATACTCAACTAAACCATTAATATTATTAAGTGATGGTGTTGCTAAACTTAGAGCTTCGGTGTCAAGACCTAAATTTGGATTTGTTTTTGTAACTCCACCAACATGACATTGCCCACAACTAGAATTAAATAATCGTTTCCCTCTTTTAACTTGTTCGGGAGTTAAGACTGTTGTTTTACCATCACTAGTTACAGGTATTGTTCTTGTTGCTTCATCTAGTTCTATAGCTAAAACTGATGAACCAACTGAATTTGCTAAACAAGCAATGGTTAAACTTATAAAAAATTTTTTGAACATATTAGATTAAACCTATAAAATATTTTAATTACTGAAACAAAAAAACAAGAATTAACAACAGAGTTTACTTAGATTTATTAGAATAAATTTTTGGTAATTTTAATTGTTCTTTGATTTTTTTGGCAATTAAGCCTCTAAGTCGAATATTTTCCCAACCAGCTGCAAGAGCAATACTGACTAAAAGAACTTGACTGAATAATAGTATTGGATCAAGTCGCCACCCATGAATAATTAAAATAGAGCCATAAATTAACCCTAATGTTGTAAAAAAAATATCTTCATCACGCGATAGTTCTGGTCTTATGATTCTTAAAAAATATAAAATTAGTACACCAAGAATTATTATAAGGCCTAGAAGAAAATTTGCTCCAAAAACTATGTTTATCATGAATTATTAAACTTTTGAAAAATTATTTATTATTAAATTAGAAACTATAAAATCTTTTATCCATTTTTACTTATAGGAATGTAAAAAACAAAAATTAAAAAACTAACTTTTAAAATTTTTGTTTTTAATGACTATTTTTTTGGTGTTACACGAGTTAAAGCATCTTTTTTGCTAACAAAGAATAATGCAAGACTGATAGGTAAAACTACAATAAACCCACCAGCAATTAAGCTGGATAAAAAATTTGTTAAAGATGGTGTCATAATTTTATATTTTCTTTCTTTTCTCTAATAAAATATATTTTCTTGAACTATGCAAAACATCTAATTCTAGAAATAGAAATTAACAGTAAATTTTTGAAGGACCAGAGATTACTTTGCCGATAATGTAATTCAAGCTTATTAAATTATATAGTATAATCTATTTATATATATATAAATAATAAGATTAGATTATAGATAGTACTTTGGCTAGAGATAATAGGGTGATGTTGGGCTTTTTATTAAAGTACCCAAGCCTATTTGGAATCTTTTCATTTATAATAATAATAATGCAATATAATTTCTTTCTACCTTATCATTCTTTTATTCGTATAAAGAAAGATCGTTATAATATTGTAACTATTTCTAATTTAATTAAACTAATAACACATAAGTGTAGTATAATTTTGTATATGGTAAATCCTTGCTCAATGATCTTTAGTATAAGTATATTAAAGAGTAGTAGAAACTGAAATGCATGTTTTTTTTTTTTTCTTTTTAAAAGAAACCAACCCTTCTTTAAGTGCATATAAAGTGTAATCTTTTCCAATCCCTACATTAGCACCTGGTTTAAAACTTAATCCTCTTTGTCTTATTAAAATATTACCAGCCTGTACTTGATGTCCTTGGAAACATTTAACTCCAAGACGTTTTGAGTTAGAATCTCGTCCATTTTTTGTACTTCCCGCACCTTTTTTATGAGCCATTTTTCCTTATTTACTAATTTATGAAAAATAATTTGTTTCTTTATTCAAATCATATTGGTCTTTGTAATTTTTAGCTTGGTTAAAATCAAGTTTATAAATGAAGAACAAATTAAATAATAGTAATAGTATACTAGATAATAATTAGTGTACACCTATAATATATAATTGGTTATAGAATTTTGTAAACTTCATTTTTAAGGGGTATCATACCTTTCCCTAGTTCATAATTTTTTTTAATTAGTAGAAAAGCTATAAAGAAAAAATTTTTATTTTTCCTAAACTATAAATTAAAATAAAAATACTTTTTTAAGATATACTATGGTATGATAAGTTTTGTAAAAACTTGAAAGTTTAAAAATTTATTTTAATTATCCTTTAGTAAAATATTATAAATAAAAAATTAATGAAAAATCTAAAACAAACAACATTCTTAAATGATAAAGAACTTATTGATTCTGTTGAAAGTATTCATATTAAAAAGAATTTATCAAAAATATTTGTAGGTGACACAGTAAAGATTGGAATATTTATTAAGGAAGGTAATAAAGAGAGAATCCAATACTATCAAGGTATTATTTTAGGAAAAAATAATAGTGGGATTAATTTAACAATTTCAGTTAGAAAAGTATTCCAGGGTATCGGTGTCGAAAGAAATTTTTTAATACATTCTCCTAAATTTGAATCGATTGAAGTAATTAAATCTTCTCGTGTAAGAAGATCAAAATTATATTATTTACGTAGTATTGTAGGTAAAGGAAGTCGTCTAAAACAAAGATTTAGAACTAAGTAATCTGCATCTGGCTGGGTTCGAACCAGCGGTGTTCTAATAAGAAGACGGATTATGAGTCCGTTGCCTTCAACCACTCGGCCACAAATGCGAAAATTTATTCTATAAATTTCATTTTATAATTTATAGAAGTGAGGAGCTGGTGGGACTCGAACCCACGTCCATTTAAGATAATCATTAAACCAATCAATGGAATCACAGATTTAGTTATTAATTAGTTTACTTTCGTTATGTTTAAAACAATAAATAAACAAATTTGTAACAAGAAAGTTGATGAGTTTATGTTTATTTTATATGAACAATAAATAAAATTAAAATACTTTATTTATGATAATAATAATACCAAAACTAAAGTTTTGTAAAGTTTTAGGGAAAAATAATCTTATTCTTATTTCAATCAACAATTATATAATTGATTGAGGTTAAAATTCAAGAAATTTATGCAAAGACTTGATTTTTATTAAAATTAATAATGTTGTTTGCAATTACTGTATTTTTTAAGTATTTAAATCTGCTTAGTGATTAATAAAATTATAAATGTCGAAACCAATACAGCCCCTTAATTAATATAATACCTTAATTATGAATAATTCATTATAGTTTTTAAAAGTATCTATTAATAGTATATACCAAAGCTAAGACAAAATATAAAATAGTTAATATTTGAATTAATTTATCGATTGATTTTTCTGCTCTACGAGAACTTTCAAAAAGTTTAAATGGGTCTAAATTTTCTTGTAAGCTCTGTTCATTAGGACTTCTAACTAGTATAATAAGAACTAATGAAAAATTGAGTATTATTGATAATATACTAAAAATGTTCACATTACTCATAACAGTATATTTTTATAGATAACAAATAATTTAATAAAGTTAATAATTTAATTATTATTGATTATTTTAATTTACTTTTTTATTCTCCCTGAACTTTTAATAATAGAAACCCAAGAGATAATCCGATTAGCACCATACTGAAACATAAAACACCGATTGATAAAATTTCTCCACCCATAAATTATTACATCCTTATGCTTAAAATTATATAATCTTAAAATCCATTACGGCCCCAAACGATTAGCGAAAGAGAAAACGTAAATATCATCATAATTGTAGCCCAACCTAAGCTAATTATATCCATGAGTATTCCTTAATTTTTGAAAATATATAATCAATATAAAATTTATTATATACTTTAATTTAACTCTAGGTCAAAATCAACATAATTTAATATCTACTTACTTTAAAGAGTGATTTTTATAAAATGTTTATTATTATTATATTTAGTATATAATATATAATATAATAATACTAAATGGGAGAGGCTAGATGAACTAAAAAAAAAAAAAGGAATAAAATTAGCTTTAGTTGTAGGTGTTCCGGTTTGAGTAGAAAACAAAGTCCGAACTTAAAATTCTTTATTCGTAAAATTAATAAATACGAAATTGGAATAATTTAGTGATTTTCGCTAATCGGAATGAGAAATAAATAAAGCTTTAAATTAAAACTGTAATAATTAAATATTAATTTATACTAGGGGTAAAATCTATGACTAAATCAATTAACAGTAATAAAAATAATGAAACAAACGCATCAAAAACAAAAACTCCTGCAAAGGAGTCTTTACTTACACCTCGCTTTTATACAACGGATTTTGATGCAATGGCTAACTTAGACATCAATTCAAATAAGTCAGAGCTTGAATGTATTATAGAAGAATTTCGTATGGATTATAACCAACACCATTTTATTCGTGATCAAGAGTTTAATCAATCTTGGGCTCATTTTGATAAACGTACAAAATCTCTCATTACGGAATTTTTAGAAAGATCATGTACAGCTGAATTTTCAGGATTTCTATTATATAAGGAATTATCAAGAAACCTTAAAACGAAAAACCCTTTATTAGCTGAAGGATTTGCTTTTATGTCTAGAGATGAAGCAAGACACGCAGGGTTTTTAAATAAATCAATGAGTGATTTTAATTTAAGTCTTGATTTAGGTTTTTTAACTAAAAGCCGTAAATATACTTTTTTTTCACCTAAATTTATTTTTTATGCTACATATTTATCAGAAAAAATTGGTTATTGGCGATATATAACTATATATAGACATTTAGAAAAAAACCCTGGGTATCGTATTTATCCAATATTTAGATTTTTTGAAAGTTGGTGCCAAGATGAAAATAGACATGGAGACTTTTTTGCTGCTATTTTAAAATCCCAACCAGAATTATTAACTACTAATGTTGCTAAACTTTGGTGTAGATTTTTTTTATTATCAGTTTTTGCAACTATGTACTTAAATGACTTCCAAAGAAGTAGTTTTTATGCTACCTTAGGTTTAGATGCTCGTAAATTTGATATCCATGTAATCAAAAAAACAAATCAAAGTGCCGGACGTCTATTTCCTGTTATTTTAAATGTAAACCATCCAAGTTTCTTCAAACGTCTAGACAAATGTGCTGAGGCAAATTTATCATTAATAGAAATTGATGTGAAAGAAAAAGAGCATTATGGTCATATTTTACAGAATTTTATGTTCTTTTTCCAACGTGCAGGAAACTATTCTATTATATTAATTAATTTAATAAAGATAGGATTAATGAAACCTCTAAATTCTGAAAAAGATTGGCATACCATATATTAAATGGATCTTGATTATTATTTTGTCATTTAAATTTTAATAGACAAAATCAATAAGTTACTGTTAAAGAGTAGTTATTCTTCCCAGTATAGAGATAAAATTAACTGTGATTAATTATATAAGGAAAATATTATTATGAATAATAATAATGCACGGGTAGGGGGAATTGCTCCTGATTTTGAGGCAATAGCAGTTTATGACGAAGAGCGTTATAAAATCCGATTATCAGATTACCGTAAAAAAAAATATGTTGTTCTATTTTTTTATCCATTAAATTTTACTTTTGTTTGTCCTACTGAAATAACTTCCTTTAGTGATCGCTTTAAAGAATTCAGTTCACTGGACACTGAAGTTTTAGCTGTTTCTGTTGATAGTGAATATTCACATTTATCATGGGTACAAACAAAACGGGAAGATGGAGGTTTAGGACCATTAAGTTATCCTCTAGTTTCTGACTTGAAAAAAGAAATTAGTAATTCTTATAATATTTTACATGATTCTGGGGTTGCTTTACGTGGTTTATTTATTATTGATAAAAAAGGCGTTATACAATATTCAACTACGAATAATTTATCTTTTGGTCGTAGTGTTGATGAAACCTTAAGAATTTTACAAGCTATTCAACATATAACAGAAAACCCTGATGAGGTTTGTCCTAGTGATTGGGAACCTGGTGATGAAACAATTTATATCTAAAAATTGACGTATTACGTATTAATCGAGAAAATAAAACGAGGTTCTTAAAATAATTATTAATTCAGGATATAAAAATATAGAGAGATCAAAAAAAATTATGCCAAAACTTAAAACAAGAAAAGCTGCAAAAAAACGTTATAAACTTCTTGCAGGAAAAAGATTTGTTAGACGTAAAGCTTTTAAGGGACATCTTTTAGAAAAAAAATCTGCTAAGCAAAAGAGAAATTTATCAAACACCATTATAGTAAGTAAGTCAGATACTAAAGCAATAAGAAAAATGTTAGTTTGTTAACCTATAACGATAACAAAATTAATGGTAAGAGTTAAGCGAGGGAATGTTGCTAGGAACCGTAGAAACAAAATTTTAAAACTTGCAAAAGGGTTTTCTGGTGCTCATTCAAGTTTATTCCGTGTAGCAAATCAACAAGTAATTAAAAGCTTGATATACGCATATCGTGGAAGAAAAGAGAAGAAAAGAATATTTCGTCAATTATGGATTACAAGGATAAATGCTGCAGTAAGCAATTACAACTTAAAGTATAGCAGATTCATCCATAATTTAAAACGATCAAAAATTCTTCTAAACCGTAAAATGTTATCCCAATTAGCTATTTTAGACCCGTCAGCTTTTTCTGTTATAGTTGAAGTAAGCCAGTAAAATGATTTGAACAAAAAAGGGGAAATTTTCTTTTTTGTTCAAATCATTGTCGTTAATTTATTAATTAAAATAATATTTAAAAGAATTATGAAAAGAACTATTTCAGTATTAGTTGAAAAGGATGCAGGAGGATTAGTTCGTATTGTAAGCTTATTAACTAGAAGACGATTCCAGATTGAAAGTATTACTATGGCAGCATGCGAAAGAAAATGTTATGAACGAATAACAATAGTAGTAATAAATCAAAGCGATGGCTCAGATGCTGCTAGCCAGTTAACTAAGCAAATAAAAAAATTAATTAATGTTGTAAATGTTCAAGATATAACGTACTTACCTTTAGTGCAGAGAGAGTTAGTTTTAATAAAACTACAAGTAAATATTATAGAACGAGAGGAAATTATAAGGTTAGCTGATATATTTAGATTTAAAATTAATGATATCACAGAATCTACACTTATCATAGAAGTAACAGCCGATCCTGGAAAAATTGTGGCTCTTCAAAAAATATTAGAAAAGTATAATATTTTGCAATTATCTAGAACAGGAGAAATTGCTCTAACACGTGAATCTTCAGTAAGTACTTCTTCATTAAAAGAATATCCTGAATTTGAAGCTGACACTGATAGAAATTATTTTAAAAATGTTGAAGAATTATTTTATAACGATTCTTATAAACCTTCATAAACTTAACCCAAACCATAACAAGCTGCTAATAGATTTTATAATAGTTAGTCTTAAACTAAATGATTAAAACATTAAGATTTATATATTAATCTTAATGTTAAAAAATAATTTTGAATGCTAATTTTCTATTACCAGCTACTATTAAAGTTTGATTCTTAAATATCAGACTTTAATATATTAAACTCCTATACTTTAACTTTATTGATAAAGTACATAGAATAAAAATATTCTAGAGTTAGAAATTCTTCTAAAATAATAAGTCGAATGAAAGATAAGAGGAATGTCCAGAATTTTTTTGGCTAAATAACATCCAACTACCAGGCTTTTCTTGGTAAGATAAACATTCATTAACATCCCATTCTGAGAGATATAATTTTTTTTTAGAAAAAAAATTTATACATAGTAGAGTAGGAGATTGAGGGAAAAATGGTCTTTTTTTTTTATGATACTTTTTCTTTTCATTATGTTTTTGCTCCACAATAAAATAAATTTCACAATTGTCTATACGATTACAATTCAAACAAATACACATAATTTTTTTTTGTTTTATTATAATATATTTTTATTTGGGGGTGGAGGGACTTGAACCCTCACGATTTGCATCAACGGATTTTCATTTCGATATGATTTTTATCAATAATAAAAAAGTATATATACATTTTTTTTTTCAAAATTGGACTCTCTCTTTACCAATTAAGGTAGTTCCCGTCGAGTCTCTGCACCTTAATTAATACTTAACTACACTAATTCTTGGCTCAAGATTGTCTTATCATGATTATGACTTAGATTTCCTTGAATTTGAGAACTTACTTCGCTAATCACGTTAATGATTTGATGCTCAAAGTTTTAAGTCCGTTGCGTCTACCATTCCGCCACACCCCCAATTACACCAATACATCATATAATAACTATCTTAAAAATCTAATTTTAAAGCTATCGGTCAGTTTAAATTTTTTTAAAATTAGGCGACACCCGGATTCGAACTGGGGATAGAGGATTTGCAATCCACGGCCTTACCACTTGGCTATATCGCCTTTAGAAATCAAATAACCTTAGAGTAATCAAATTAAACTAGTTACAGTATATTAGAAATCTATAGACAACTCTTTTTAAGTAATTTAATATATAATTATATTACTATATTAATATAAAATTAATAAAAATTATCTTTTTATTTATTAACAGCGAAAAGTTAATACCTTTCTAGAGTATAGTATGTATGTACCTTAGGGACTTCTAAATTATTCCCTCATTAAAGGATAAAAACTATTAAGAGCTTGTTGCTGGCTTCGGAGAATCTATATGCCTGAGAATGTGCAGGAAAGAACTCGATTAAAAAGTGAGCGTTACGAATCAGGTGTAATTCCATATGCCAAAATGGGATATTGGGATGCTGATTATAACGTTAAAGACACTGATATTCTAGCTCTATTCCGTATAACTCCACAACCAGGCGTAGATCCCGTAGAAGCTGCCGCTGCTGTTGCGGGTGAATCTTCTACTGCAACATGGACGGTAGTTTGGACAGACTTATTAACTGCTTGCGATATCTATAGAGCAAAAGCATATAGAGTAGATCCAGTACCTGGAACAAGCGACCAATACTTTGCATATGTCGCTTATGAATGTGATTTATTTGAGGAAGGTTCTCTTGCGAACTTAACAGCCTCTATTATTGGTAACGTTTTCGGTTTTAAAGCTGTTAAAGCTTTACGTCTAGAAGACATGAGAATTCCTTTTGCTTACTTAAAAACTTTCCAAGGTCCAGCAACTGGGGTTATTGTGGAAAGAGAAAGATTAGACAAATTTGGTCGTCCTTTCTTAGGTGCTACTGTAAAACCTAAATTAGGTCTTTCAGGTAAAAACTACGGACGTGTAGTTTATGAAGGTTTATGTGGTGGTCTTGATTTCCTTAAGGATGATGAGAACATTAACTCACAACCATTCATGCGTTGGAAAGAACGTTTCTTATACTGTATGGAAGGTGTTAACCGTGCCGCTGCTGCAACAGGTGAAGTTAAAGGTTCTTACCTTAACATTACTGCTGCAACAATCGAACAAATGTATGAACGTGCAGAATACGCTCATTCAATTGGTACTGTTATTGTAATGGTCGATTTAGTTATTGGTTATACTGCTATTCAAACTATGGCGATCTGGGCAAGAAAAGCTGAGATGATTTTACATTTACATCGTGCAGGTAATTCTACTTATGCTCGTCAAAAAAACCATGGTATTAATTTCCGAGTTATCTGTAAATGGATGCGTATGTGTGGTGTAGACCATATCCATGCTGGTACAGTTGTTGGTAAATTAGAAGGAGATCCTTTAATGGTTAGAGGATTCTACAACACTTTATTACTAACTCAACTTAAAATTAATTTACCCGAAGGTTTATTCTTCGACATGGATTGGGCATCTCTTAGAAAATGTGTTCCTGTAGCTTCTGGTGGAATCCATTGTGGTCAAATGCACCAACTTCTTTACTATTTAGGTGACGATGTAGTTCTACAATTTGGTGGTGGTACTATTGGTCACCCTGATGGTATTCAATCCGGTGCAACAGCAAACCGTGTTGCTCTAGAATCTATGGTTCTAGCTCGTAATGAAGGTCGTGATTATGTTGGAGAAGGTCCTGAAATCCTACGTAACGCAGCGGCTACTTGTGGTCCTTTAAAAGCAGCGTTAGATTTATGGAAAGATATTACTTTCGAGTACACTTCAACAGATACACCTGATTTCGTTGAGCTTCCAACTGAAAGCAAATAGTATACTGAAAGCAAATTTATAGGACATGAATTTTAAATAATTTTATTTTTATTATTCAAATTCTATTAATTATTTTGTTATAAAATTTAGACTTGACCTTAAATTTGTTATAACTTCAGAAAAAATACTTAATACCCCATATTATTTTAAGCGAAAGTAGAGAGCAAATAAAAATTTTAGTATATAACTAAAAATAAAATTTCTATAATTTATCTTTAAAGAATATTTGAATAGTGATGAGAGTTACACAAGGATGTTTTTCGTTTTTACCAGATCTAAGTGATGAGCAAATTAAAAAACAAGTTGCTTATGCTATGACAAAAGGATGGGCTGTTAGTGTAGAATGGACAGATGATCCACACCCACGTAATTCATATTGGGAATTATGGGGTCTTCCTTTATTTGACATTCAAGATCCTGCTGCATTAATGTATGAACTTGGTGAATGTAGAAAAGTTAACCCAGAAGGTTACATTAAAATCAACGCGTTTGATGCTAGTATCGGTACAGAAAGTTGTGTATTATCATTTCTGGTACAACGACCTTCAAACGAACCTGGTTTCTATCTAGAACGTAATGAAATTGGTGGTCGTAACATTCAATACACGATTTCAAGTTATGCTGTTCAAGCAAGACCTGCTGGAGACCGTTATTAAGGATAAGACATCATTTTTTCTAATTTTCTAGAAACTTGATGACTACTATAGTCTTTTTAAAGGTTCTAAGTTAGTTTTGTTTTCAGAAAAGCTTTGGAAGCTCAATATTATTTGTTGTGCTGGTTAGCAATTTTTTGTAGAAATACAAAGTTAATCTAACAATTAGTTTCCTTTTTCGATATAATATTTTAAGTTTAGAAGTTATTACTAAACTTAAAATATTATATCTTTGATGCTTATATCTGAATTTTTATAGCATTTGACAAAGTTATATTCATATCATATATATATATATATACATACGATTACAATTTATAAGCGTTATTCTAGAAGCTATTAAAAAAGTAATAATTTTTAGATAAATGGGCTCATCGTCTAATGGATAAAGACCGGAACCTTCTAAGTTTCTAATGTAGGTTCAATTCCTTCTGGGCCTGCTCAAATAAATATTTAGAAATTATTTTTTATACTAAAAGTATAAAAAATAATTTAAGCCCCCATCGTCTAGAGGCCTAGGACATCTCCTTTTCACGGAGGGAACAGGGATTCGAATTCCCTTGGGGGTAAAGTATAATAGTATTCAAAAAATATTTCTATTTACAAAAATAAAATATTTCTCATACTTATCTTATATAAATTTATAAAAACTTATTGTTAAAGCAAATTCCATATTAATATAATATATAGTTTCTTTTTAATAGAAAATTAGTTATAATATATTAGTGAAAACTCAATTCGGAATAGTATAATTATTTCATGAGACTTGAGCGTTTCCTATCTTTATGTCTCCAGAGAGGAAAAGGTAATGAACTCCAATAAGCAAGCAGCCAAAGTTAAAGTTCTTGTTGATCGTGATGCTAACAAAACTAGTTTCGAAAAATGGGCTAAGCCGGGGCATTTTTCGCGTACATTGTCTAAAGGCCCAAAAACAACTACTTGGATTTGGAATTTACACGCAGATGCACATGATTTTGATAGTCAAACAAACTCTTTAGAAGAAGTTTCTAGAAAAATTTTTAGTGCACATTTTGGACAACTAGCAATAATATTTTTATGGATAAGTGGGATGCATTTTCACGGTGCTTATTTCTCGAATTATTTAGCATGGTTAAATAATCCTATTAGTATTAAGCCAAGTGCACAAGTCGTGTGGCCTATTGTTGGTCAAGAAATCTTAAATGGAGATGTTGGTGGTAATTTTCAAGGTGTTCAAATAACATCAGGATTTTTCCAATTATGGCGTGCTGAGGGTATAACAAGTGAAATTGAATTATACTGGACTGCCATTGGTGGATTAATTATGTCTGGATTAATGTTATTTGGAGGCTGGTTCCATTATCACAAAGCTGCTCCCAAATTAGAGTGGTTTCAAAACGCAGAATCAATGTTAAATCATCATTTATCTGGTTTATTAGGTTTAGGTTGTTTAGCTTGGTCTGGACACCAAATTCATATAGCATTACCTATTAATAAATTATTAGATGCTGGTGTTGGTTCACAAGAAATTCCTTTACCTTATGAATTTATTATTAATAGGGAATTAATTGGTCAGCTTTACCCAAGTTTCAAAAAAGGTATAGTTCCTTTCTTTTCATTAAATTGGGGCGAATATTCTGATTTTTTAACGTTTAAAGGTGGCTTAAACCCCGTAACAGGTGGCCTTTGGTTAAGTGATACTGCTCATCATCATTTAGCTTTAGCAGTCTTATTTATCGTTGCAGGACATATGTACCGTACAAATTGGGGAATTGGACATAGTATGAAAGAAATTTTAGAAGCTCATAAAGGGCCCTTTACTGGTGCTGGCCATACAGGTCTTTATGAAATTTTAACAACTTCATGGCATGCGCAACTAGCAATTAATCTAGCAATGATGGGATCGTTAAGCATTATAGTTGCTCATCATATGTATGCAATGCCTCCATATCCTTATATTGCTACTGATTATGCTACGCAACTTTCTTTATTTACTCATCATATGTGGATTGGGGGATTCTGTATTGTCGGTGGTGCAGCACATGGGGCTATTTTTATGGTTCGTGATTATAACCCAGCAAAAAACTATAATAATTTATTAGATAGAGTTGTTCGTCATAGAGATTCTATTATTTCTCATTTAAATTGGGTTTGTATATTTCTAGGTTTCCATAGCTTTGGGTTATACATACATAATGATACAATGAGAGCATTAGGGCGTGCGCCAGATATGTTTTCCGATACAGGTATTCCTTTAAAACCTATTTTTGCACAAGCAATTCAAAATTTACATTTATTAGCACCAAGTAGTACTGCACCAAATGCTTTAACAACAGCAAGTTACGTTTTTGGTGGTGATATTGTTTCTATTGGATCAAAAATCGCTATAATGCCAATAAAATTGAGTACAGCTGATTTTATGGTTCACCATATTCATGCTTTCACAATCCATGTAACTGTTTTAATTTTATTAAAAGGTGTTTTATATGCTCGTAGTTCAAAATTAATCCCTGATAAATCTAATTTAGGTTTCCGTTTCCCTTGTGATGGACCAGGAAGAGGCGGTACTTGTCAAGTTTCAGCTTGGGATCATATATTTTTAGGTTTATTCTGGATGTACAACTCAATTTCAGTAGTTATATTCCATTTCAGTTGGAAAATGCAATCTGATGTTTGGGGATCAGTAACACCAACAGGAGCAGTTTCTCACATCAGTGGTGGTAATTTTGCCCAAAGTTCAATTACTATTAATGGATGGTTAAGAGATTTTTTATGGGCACAAGCATCACAAGTAATTCAATCATATGGATCTGCGTTATCTGCTTATGGTTTAATCTTCCTTGGAGCGCATTTCATTTGGGCATTTAGTTTAATGTTCTTATTTAGTGGTCGTGGCTATTGGCAAGAGCTTATTGAATCAATTGTTTGGGCTCATAACAAAATTAAAGTTGCACCAGCAATTCAACCTCGAGCATTAAGTATTACTCAAGGTCGAGCTGTAGGATTAGCGCATTATCTATTAGGTGGTATTGGAACAACGTGGTCTTTCTTCTTAGCAAGAATTATTTCTGTAGGATAAAATTAACGAGGTAAAATATTTATGGTAACTAAATTTCCAAAATTTAGCCAAGCTTTAGCACAAGATCCGACAACTAGAAGAATTTGGTTTGGTATTGCAACAGCCCATGATTTTGAAACACATGATGGGATGACAGAAGAAAATTTATATCAAAAAATCTTTGCTTCTCATTTCGGTCATTTAGCAATTATTTTTCTTTGGACATCTGGTAATTTATTCCATGTTGCTTGGCAAGGGAACTTTGAACAATGGTCTTTAAACCCATTAAAAGTAAAACCAATTGCACATACCATTTGGGATCCACATTTTGGTGAGCTTGCAATGAAAGCTTTCACAAAAGGTGGCGCATTTTACCCAGTAAATATTTCTTATTCAGGTGTTTACCATTGGTGGTATACTATTGGAATGAGAACAAATAATGATTTATATGTAGGGTCTATTTTTTTAATCGCGTTATCTAGTTTATTATTATTTGCTGGTTGGTTACATTTGCAACCAAAATTCCGTCCAAGCCTATCTTGGTTTAAAACTAATGAGTCACGTTTAAACCATCATTTAACAGGTTTATTTGGGGTAAGCTCTTTAGCATGGACAGGACATTTAGTTCATGTTGCTATTCCGGCATCTCGTGGTATCCATGTTGGTTGGGATAATTTCTTAACAACTTTACCGCATCCAGATGGTTTAACTCCATTTTTTGATGGGAATTGGAATGCCTATTCTCAAAATCCTGATACTGTAGAACATATTTTTGGTACAAATACAGGTGCAGGTACTGCTATTCTTACATTCTTAGGTGGTTTCCACCCACAATCTCAATCTCTTTGGCTTACTGATATAGCACATCATCATCTTGCAATTGCAATTGTATTTATAATTGCTGGGCATATGTATAGAACAAATTTTGCGATTGGCCATAATATGAAAGAAATTCTGGATGCACATCGTCCACCTGGTGGAAGATTAGGTGCAGGACATCGAGGATTATTTGATACAATAACAAACTCTTTACATATTCAACTTGGTTTAGCTCTAGCAGCATTAGGTGTAATTACATCTTTAGTTGCTCAACATATGTACGCAATACCTCCTTATGCTTTTATGGCAAAAGATTTTACAACTCAAGCAGCTCTTTATACACACCATCAGTATATAGCTGGTTTTTTAATGGTAGGGGCATTTGCACACGGGGCAATTTTCTTTGTTAGAGATTATGATCCAGAAGCAAACAAGGATAATGTTTTAGCTAGAATGCTTGAGCATAAAGAAGCAATTATTTCTCATTTAAGTTGGGTTAGTTTATTTTTAGGTTTCCATACATTAGGACTATATATTCATAACGATACTGTAGTTGCATTTGGGCAGCCTGAGAAACAAATATTAGTAGAACCTGTTTTCGCACAATTTATCCAAGCGGCTTCAGGAAAAGCCGTTTATGGTTTTGATCTTTTATTATCTTCGAAAGAAAGTCCTGCTAGCGTTGCCGGAAGCGAAATCTGGATACCTGGTTGGATAGAAGCAATTAATAGTGATAAAAATGATTTATTTTTAACTATTGGGCCTGGTGATTTTTTAGTGCACCATGCTATTGCTTTAGGATTACATACTACAACATTAATCTTAGTTAAAGGGGCCTTAGATGCCCGTGGTTCTAAATTAATGCCAGATAAAAAAGATTTTGGTTATAGTTTTCCTTGTGATGGTCCAGGTCGTGGTGGTACTTGTGATATTTCAGCTTGGGATGCTTTTTATTTATCAATGTTTTGGATGTTAAACACAATTGGTTGGGTTACTTTCTATTGGCATTGGAAACATGTTACAATTTGGCAAGGTAATGCAGCTCAGTTTAATGAGTCTTCGAACTATATTATGGGTTGGTTACGTGATTATTTATGGTTAAATTCATCTCCATTAATAAATGGTTATAATCCCTATGGTATGAATAGTTTATCTGTATGGGCCTGGATGTTCTTATTTGGACATTTAATTTGGGCTACTGGGTTTATGTTCTTAATTTCATGGAGAGGATACTGGCAAGAGCTTATAGAAACATTAGTTTGGGCTCATGAACGTACACCTCTTGCGAACTTAGTTCGTTGGCGTGACAAACCTGTTGCTCTATCAATTGTTCAAGCCAGATTAGTTGGGCTAGTTCATTTTACAGTAGGGTATATTTTAACTTATGCTGCTTTTGTTATAGCTTCAACGACTGGAAAATTTGGTTAATTTAGATTATACTATTATTTAGGTTTGTATATTAAAGTATAATATTACTTTAATATACAAATTTAATAAAATATAAAAAAATTAATTAAGGAATGTTCTATGGCTAAACAATCAATGATTGAAAAAGAAAAAAAACGAGAAAGATTAGTTATAAAATATAGCGAAAAACGAAAGTCACTTCTTTTAGAATTTAAAAAGGCAAATACTTTTTCTGATCAAATGAAAGTTCATAAAAAAATAGAAAAGCTACCAAGAAATAGCTCACGTATAAGATTAAGAAACCGTTGTTGGCGAACTGGTCGTAGTCGAGGGGTTTATAGAGATTTTGGTTTATGCCGACACATGGTTAGAGAAATGGCACATAATTGTTTATTGCCTGGTATAAGAAAAGCTAGTTGGTAATTAAAAATTTAAAACAGGAGAGATAATATAATTATTATCTCTCTTTTTTATAGACCAAGTTTATTTCCGCGACGGTATTGTAAAAAAGCAGCAACGAATAAACCAATTAAAGTTACTGGGATAAGACCTAAGACCATACCAAAAAGAAGAGGTTCAATCATAATATAAAAATATATAAATAATTATTAAAGTGATTAAGGGTATTGCGTTTAAAAAGTTTGAATAATCAGAAGATATTAGTCCCGTATTCTAGACACTAATATATTTCTACAAAATCACTATTTATAAGTTTGTTTATCTAAAACCAACTGAAGCTTGCCACAGGAAAGCAAGTAATAAAAAAAGAACTGGAACAATTGGTAAAATATCTACAATTGGACTATACATTGAGTACAGGTCTGGTAACTTTGTTAGTAATATGATTTCCATATTTTATTAGCCTTTTTGTAAAAATACTATCGAACCATTATATTCAATAAAATAGAGTTAGATACACTATAGTATATAGTAAGACAATAGATTTTATTTACCTTAACTCCTAACTTTCTAATTATTTTATGTTTTCTCATCTATAAAGTACCTTTCAACTTTTTATATCACTATTTTTCTCCTAGTAATTTAAAAATATTTAAAAAGATCAGTTTGATCGGAAATTTAATAAATTGATTATTTATTTTAAGGTAAATAAATTTCAACAGAAAAATAAAATATAAATAAAGTTTTTACTCTTAAATTAGAGATAAAGGGAATTCTAGTTTTATGTAAACCAACCATAGCTATGTAAACCTTGCCCTAAAAAATTAACCCCAAGATAACAAATCCAAACAACAAAGAACCCGATACTTGCTAAAAGAGCTGGTTTTTTTCCATTTAAACCTACTATTAGTCGAAGATGTAAGTAGGCTGCGAAAATTAACCAAGTTATTAAAGCCCAAGTTTCTTTTGGATCCCAACTCCAATAAGATCCCCAAGCTTCATTTGCCCAAACAGCACCGGCTATTATACCAATAGTCAAAAAAGGAAATCCTAAACTTATAGCTCTATAACTCCAATTATCGATATTATATAAAAATTTTGTACGGTTATTTATAACAATATCTTCTTCCTCGTTATAAATTACATCTAGACCTAGATATAAAAATTGGCTTTTGGTTAGGTTTAAAGTTTTTCTCATATGCTTTTCATATTCAGCAGCTCTAACTGGTATCGTTTTTATATAATCTTCAAGTTCTAAAAATGAACCTACATAAACTATTGCGAATGATGACCCAATAATTAATATAGCATAACTTAACATCATTAAACTAACGTGCATCATTAACCAATTTGACTGTAGGGCTGGAACTAAAGCACTTGCTTTTTGCATCTCAAGGGGTAGTGTTAATGCAGCAAAACCAGTAATAAATAAAACAATTGGTACAATAATACATCCAAATAATAAACTTTGAGTTTTAGACTCTAAAGCTTGATAAACAAATAAAAGTATACATGATAGGAACAGTAGAGATTCATATAAATTACTTAAAGGAAAATAGCCAAATTGAATCCAACGATTTAATAAAAAAACAAATAGACTTAAAGTTGCAAATCGTGAAGTAATTTTTGCTAAAGTACTAAAAACTTTTATATTTTTAAACCCTAAACTAAACCAATAGAAAATGGTAGAGACAAGACAGCAAGCAAACAGGATATTATTAAATATATTACTATCATTACAAACGTTACAAAAATCCTGGAAAAACATTATTACCCCCTATTTTTATAATATAATTAAAATTGCCACGAATGTACGTAATTAGTATAGCTTATATATTTACAAAAAAACCAAACATCAAAAAAGTTAGGTAACTAAATATATAATTAAAGACTAAAAATCTACAGTAAAAAAGTTAAAAATTATGAAATAAAAAGAAAAAACAAACTATTTATAGTAATTAAAATTCTATTATATTATATAAATGTATATATATTAAATATTTAGATTATAATATATAATAAGATAACACAATAATATAATATATATAATAATATAAGATTATTAAAAAACTATATTATACTATTCTTATATCATTTATACCAATCAATATCTCTTAAGAGCAACTATTATTAATAATTATTTATTAAACCAAATAATAATAATTTAGTTAACACATAATAAAAATCAGGAGTCATATATGAAACTAGCGGTTTATGGTAAAGGTGGTATCGGTAAATCAACAACAAGTTGCAATATTTCTGTCGCTCTTTCTAGACGAGGAAAACGTGTTTTACAAATTGGTTGTGATCCAAAGCATGATAGTACATTTACATTAACTGGTTTTTTAATTCCAACGATTATTGATACATTACAAGCGAAAGATTATCATTATGAAGATATTTGGCCAGAAGACGTTATATACCAAGGTTACGGAGGAGTTGATTGTGTTGAAGCAGGAGGACCACCTGCTGGAGCTGGTTGTGGAGGTTATGTTGTAGGAGAAACAGTAAAACTTTTAAAAGAATTAAATGCATTTGATGAATATGATGTAATTTTATTTGATGTTTTAGGAGATGTTGTTTGTGGTGGTTTTGCTGCACCATTAAATTATGCTGATTATTGTTTAATTGTAACAGATAATGGTTTTGATGCTTTATTTGCCGCAAATAGAATCGCTGCTTCAGTAAGAGAAAAAGCTAGAACACATGCATTAAGATTGGCGGGACTTATAGGTAATAGAACAGCTACTCGAGATTTAATTGATAAATATATTAATTCAGTGCCAATGCCAGTTTTAGAAGTCTTACCTCTTATTGAAGATATTAGGGTTTCAAGAGTAAAGGGTAAAACTTTATTTGAGATGACAGAATCTGATAATTCTTTATATTATATTTGTGAATACTACCTAAATGTAGCAGACCAACTTATTGCTAACCCTGAAGGTGTAGTTCCAAAAGAAGCTGCAGACCGTGAATTATTTAGTTTACTATCTGATTTCTATTTAAACCCAACACAAAAAGATGAAGATACATTAGAATTTGATACTATTGAAAATGATTTGAATGAAGTATTTTCGATTTAGTCTAAAAAAATTAGACTTATAAATTTTAATTTTTTAGTAAAAGGATTTATATGAATCAGCTAAAACATGTAGATAACAATGATTTAAAAGAAAAGATAAATTTTGAATGTGAAACAGGTAATTATCATACCTTTTGTCCAATTAGTTGCGTTGCTTGGTTGTACCAAAAAATTGAAGATAGTTTCTTTTTAGTTATTGGTACAAAGACCTGCGGGTACTTTTTGCAAAACGCTTTGGGAGTAATGATTTTTGCTGAACCTCGTTATGCCATGGCTGAACTAGAAGAAGGTGATATATCAGCACAATTAAGTGATTATGAAGAACTAAAACGCTTATGTTTACAGGTAAAAAGGGACCGAAACCCTAGTGTAATCTTTTGGATTGGTACATGTACAACAGAAATCATCAAAATGGATTTAGAAGGTATTGCACCAAAGTTAGAAGCAGAAATAAGCCTCCCAATTGTAGTAGCAAGAGCAAATGGACTTGATTATGCTTTTACACAAGGTGAGGATACTGTATTAGCCGCTTTAGCACAACGACCAAATGCAAAGCAGTTAGAAATTCAATCAGAAAAAGTAATCTCACCTGATAAGGATTATGTTGAACATGTACCTCTTATTTTATTTGGTTCTATACCTGACCCAGTTGTTAATCAACTGACTTTAGAGTTGAAAAAACAAGGTATTCGAGTTTCAGGTTGGCTACCCTCAAAACGTTATACTGAATTACCTCTTATTAATGAAGGGAATTATGTTTGTGGAGTAAATCCATATTTAAGTAGAACTGCAACAACCTTAATGAGAAGAAGAAAATGTAAATTAATTGGTGCTCCATTCCCCATTGGACCGGATGGTACAAGAGCCTGGTTAGAAAAGATTTGTTCTGTTTTTGGTATTGAACCCAAAGGTTTACAGCAAAGAGAAGATGAAATATGGGAAAAATTAAAATATTATGTTAGCTTGATTGATGGTAAAAGTGTATTCTTTATGGGTGACAATTTATTAGAGATTTCATTAGCACGTTTTTTAATAAGATCAGGCATGATTGTATTTGAGATTGGTATACCATATATGGACAAAAGATATCAAGGAGCTGAATTACAATTATTGCAAAAAACTTGTAAAGAAAAAAATATTCCAATTCCTATTATTATTGAAAAGCCTGATAATTATAATCAAGTAGATAGAATTCGTGATATGAAACCTGATTTAGTTATTACTGGTATGGCGCATGCAAATCCATTAGAAGCAAGGGGTATTAATACAAAATGGTCCGTTGAATTTACATTTGCTCAAATTCATGGTTTTACAAACGCTATTGAAGTTTTAGAATTAGTAACCAGACCACTTCGACGTAATCAAAAACTTGAAAAGATCGGTTCTCAGCTTTATACTGATCGTCGATAATCAAAAATTTGTATAAGGTTAATAAACTAATTTGAATTTTACACAAATAATATACTATACTATATTTATATCATTATTTCCATGTTGTATATATACAAATTATATATAGCATGAAAAATTTATTTTTTATTAAAACTCATAGTTTTTCATTACTTTTCAGATTAATGTTTAATTTTAAGAAATCAGTATTAATATTTTTTTTAGCTCTTAGCATACCTTTAGCAGCATTTGCTGATGTTGCAGGTTTAACAAAATGTAGTGAATCAGCAACTTTTAATAAGCGATTAAATGCTAGTGTTAAAAAATTAGAAGGAAGAGTTAAAAAATATGAGCCTGGATCTCCTCCAGCATTAGCTTTAGAACAACAAATTACTAGAACTGAGCAAAGATTTACTCGTTACTCGAACTCTGAGTTGTTATGTGGTAAAGAAGGCTTACCTCATCTTATAACAGATGGAAGATGGGATCATGCTGTTGAATTCATAATTCCAGGAATGATGTTCTTATACATAAGTGGTTGGATAGGTTGGGCTGGTCGTACTTATCTAAATACAGTGGGGTCTACTTCAAACCCAACGGAAAAAGAAATTATACTTGATGTACCATTAGCCTTAAAAATTATGTCTTCAGGGTTTATTTGGCCAGTATCAGCTTGGCAAGAATTCACTACGGGTAATTTTTTAGTTCCTGATTCTGAAATTACTGTATCTCCTAGATAGTAACATTCTTAAAATGAAAATTTCACTATATATAATAAATTAAGAGGTATCAAATAACATGGACAATTTCTTAAAATATCTTTCGACTGCACCTGTTTTATTTGTTGGCTGGATGACATTTACTGCTGGGTTTATTATTGAAGCTAATCGTTTTTATCCTGATGCATTAACATTCCCTGTCTTTTAAATATAATTATTTTGTCTAAAAAAATACAAATTATATTCTTATAACATATATATATGTTATAAGAATATATATATGTTATAGGAATATAATTTGTTCTTCTATCTTTTAAGAAATAGTAATTAGAGATCATTTATAATCAAAAATAATGAGTTGAAAATATGACGAACCTAAATTTCGTGCCTAAGAATATACCTAGTGATTTTAATGTGTCCAGTCGTATATCAGCTGAGATTAATGAAAATGATAAAAGTTTGTTTGATAATAACTTTAATGTAAATGATCTATGGAGCGAAGAAAATGAAAAGATTGATCGTTGGGCTATTAATGATGGAAGTGAAGGATCTGATAAACCAAGTAATTTAAATGAAATTACTAAAAAAAATAAGAGTCACGTTAAAAAATATGTTAATCAAAACCTTAACGCTAAGGAAAAACTTAATAAAATTGAGGTTTATTTTATTGTTAAATCTATAAAAGTAGAAGAAAAAAAAATTTTAGTTGGTGTACCAATTAATAATTTTGATGATTTATCAAATTCTTCATATGGGAAAGCTATATCGGCGCGAGCAGGTACTTTTTTAATGAGAACTGATGCAGATCTTAATAAGAAGGGGTTCATAGAAGGTAGACCAGGGAATAGACCTTTTATATTAGAGCATGCACTTGAGGTTGAGGCTCCATACGGAAGCTTGTCAGAGTTACCTTTAGAAGCTTTACTTTTACCAAAAAAATATGGAATAAATGGTAATTTAGAGGTACCCGATTTAACTATAGAAGAACAGGAAGAAGATGAATCAAACTTAATTACAGAAACGATAGTGGATGATTTAGGAAAAGAAAGAACACTTTATTATTTTTTGAGTGAATATGAATATGACTACGCATTTCTTGATAATACAATATTTACAAATGCTGAGCCTTACCTTACAACACCAAGAAATGAAGTAAGCTTTAATAGAACATTTAAAGATATATTAGAAAATAACATCAAAACTATTAAGCTAGATGATATTTGGAATAAAGAAAAAAAAGAATTAAGGTTAGCAGAAATAGAAGACTTAGTTTATAAAAATACAGACGAATTATTAAGCAAAAATATTATTCCGATTTTTTCTAATTTAGAAGAGGCACAAGATTTATTAATAACAGTTCTTGAAGAACTTCTTGAACCTTTCAAAGCGATAAGGTTTATTGAGAATTCTAGTAACCAGAGGGATTACCCTTTAGCAAATATCGATTACTTAGATGACTCATTTACGTTACAAAATAAATATGCTTTTCCAGAAACCAGAATGGAGAAAATTCAATTATGGTTGACGAAGTATAGATTAATAAAATCGCGTACACAACTGAAACCTCAATATGAATTAAATTACCAACGCTTTTTATTCCCACGTATTCCTGAAGAACTCCATGAGTTTCTTGAGCCAGATGAACGCAGTGAAACTGCTTACTTATCTGAGAGTGATAAAGTGTTATTAGATATAGCTAGTAATGTTAAAATTGTTTCTATGGGGTTAGGTGATTTTTTAAGTTTTTGGAACAATACTGAGACAAAAAATGGCGAAATATTATTTATACCATCTTCGAAAAGCTTTAAAAAAATAAACTTACCTTTAATTTCTAAAAAACCCAGAGATCGATTTTATGAGTATCAACAAAAATTTCGAGGTGAGGAGAAACAAAAAGTAGAGAATTATAATTATAGCTATCAAATAAAAAGTTCCATTAATTAATTTTCAGGATATAGTTTAATATACTTTTTGTTATTTCTAAGGCTTATAATATATATAATATATAATAAACTAAAGAAAAATTATTTTTCTTTAGTTTACTGAAAAAAAACAATACTAAAATTTTAATTCTGCCGCTTGAACTTTTTCAAATTGTTTTTTCTTAATTACGAAAAAGATTTGAGTAAATAATACAGAAAAAGCAAAAATTATGAAACCAATTACTCTACTTGGGTCTTGTAAAACAATTTCTACATCCGTCTGCCCAAATCCACCAACATTAGGATCTTTTGTTAAAGGTTGATCTAATTTAATAGTGTCTTTCTGTGAAACTACTAATGATAACCCTTTTGGAATAGTTTGTTTAATTTCTGTACCAGTAGAACCTATTATAGTTATTGAAGTTTCACCTTTCTCCAAAGTCTTAATTTCTGCAATTTGACCTTCTGAAGAAGAAGTAACGATATTATTATTACTTTTTTCTCCAGTAGGATATATTTGTCCTCGACCTCTGTTTGCCCCAACATAAATTGGATATTTTAAGAAATTAATTTTCTTATTAGTTGCAGGGTCAGGTGATAAGATCGGAAAAATAATTTCTTGATTCTTATCACCTGCAATTGGACCAACTACTAATATATTATCTTGGGTTGAACTATAAGGAGAGATATAAACACCCTTACTTTTTTCCTGAATTTCCTTTGAAATTAAATTTTTTGGGGCCAATTTAAAACCTTCCGGTAAAATAACAACAGCCCCAACGTTTAATCCACTTAGTTGACCATTACTTAGAACTTGTTTAGCATCTTTAGCATAAGGAATTTTTACAGCTGCTTCGAAAACTTTATTTGGTAATATAGCTTTTGGTGATTCTATTTGCACAGGTTTTTCTGCTAAATGACAATTTGCACATGCAATTCTTCCATTTGCTGCACGCGGATTTGTATATGCTTGTTGCGCATAAATTGGATAGGCTTCTGACATCTTAACAGAAAGTGTAAGACTACTAATGATAAAAATAAAGCTTATCATGATAAATTTCATTAGTCTTTTCAAAAGTTCCATATTGAAATTAGGTAAATTAAAAAGTTTTTAATTGATAATCCTTGATAGAAAGAGATTCTAGTAAAAAAAGAGGTTATATAAAGATAATAAGGAATTAATTCCTTATTATCTTTATATAACCTCTTTTTTTACTAAATTAATTGATGTTATGCTTCCTAAAAAATATAACAAAAATAAAGCACTTGATAACAATAATTGTGTTATAGGATCTGCTGAGGGTGTCAACACGGCACCTAATATTGTAGAAAAAAGTATCATCGGTCGCCAATAATTTAACATTTTTATTGGATCAACTATCTTAGATAAACTTAGAATAATTTGAACAATGGGTACTTGAAACACTAATCCTGTGCTAAAAAACAAAGTTGAGACAAAATTAAAATACTGAGTAAAAGACCAAAAAGGCTCGATAACTTCTGCGCCATAAAAAATAAAAAAATTTAAGGCTGCAGGAATCAAAAGAAAGTAAGAGAAGAGTAATCCTAAAACAAATAAAACAATAGAACTAATTAATAAACCGAGGATGATATTTTTTTCATTTTTAGTTAAAGCAGGTCTAAAAAAAAAAAGTGTTTGACTTAATAATAACGGGGTAGAAAATAATACACCCGCATAAAATGATATTATTAAAGTCGAAACAAAATATTCGCCTGGCGATAATTGAAAGAATTGTATATTCGAGACAGGACTTTCTAAAATTTTAACTAATAATTTGACATTATAAAATGTAAAAAATGTAATTAAAGATAAAAAACTCAAAATATGAAACAACCGTTGCCTTAGTTCATCAAAATGTTCGTTAAAATATAATTCTGTAATTGAACGTGATGAAGTCTTAATAATATCCGTCATGGAATAAAATTTAAACTTTAATGTTTTAACATTTTCTTTCATAGTTTCTACAAAAAAATTTCTTTAAGACTCTATAAATTTAAAAGCCTGTAACTTAGATGATGCTATTTTCATCTCTTGTGAAGCATCAATTTTTTCTTTAGTTGTTTCTGCTAAATCCAAATTTTTTGTAGCTTTAGCTAAAAACTCTTTTGCTTCACTGTAATCTTGTTTTATAATTTCTTCTACTCCACTAATTAAAACTATAACTTCATCATTTTTTATAACAGCAAATCCCCCAAGAACAATAATAGGTGTCCAAGATGAATTAACTTTAATTCTAAGAATTCCGATTTCAAGAGCAGTAATTAAAGGAGCATGGCCTGTAAGTATACCTAATTGACCTGTAAGACTAGGTAGAACTACTTCATCAGCAGAAGTATCCCAAATTAATCCATCTGGAGCAATTACACGAATATTTAAACTCATTGGAAAATTCCCTAATTAATTATTAAAAGTTTTTGCTTTAGAGATTGCTTCATTAATATCGCCAACTAAATAAAAAGCTTGTTCAGGTAAATCATCTAATTCACCACCTAAAATCATATTAAAACCTTTAATCGTATTTTCTAAATCTACATATTTACCAGGTGAGCCAGTAAAGATTTCTGCAACAAAGAATGGTTGTGATAAAAAACGTTCAATTTTTCGAGCACGATCTACAACTAAACGATCTTCTTCAGATAGTTCATCAATCCCTAAAATTGCAATAATATCTTGTAGTTCTTTATAACGTTGTAATGTTTCTTTAACTAACTGAGCTGTTTTATAATGCTCATCACCAACAATTAAAGGTTGTAACATAGTTGAAGTTGAATCTAAAGGATCTACAGCTGGGTATATTCCTTTAGCAGCTAATCCTCGAGATAATACAGTTGTTGCATCTAAATGAGCAAAAGTTGTGGCTGGGGCTGGATCAGTTAAGTCATCCGCAGGTACATAAACAGCTTGGATAGAAGTAATCGAACCTTGATTAGTTGATGTAATACGTTCTTGTAAAGCACCCATTTCAGTACCTAGAGTCGGTTGGTATCCTACAGCTGACGGCATACGTCCTAATAAGGCTGAAACTTCTGAACCAGCTTGTACAAATCTAAAAATATTATCAATAAATAATAAAACATCCTGTTTATTAATATCACGGAAATACTCAGCCATTGTTAGAGCAGTTAATCCAACACGCATACGTGCACCTGGTGGCTCATTCATTTGACCATACACTAAAGCTACTTTGGATTCTAATAAATTTTTCTCATTTATTACACCGGATTCTTTCATCTCCATGTATAAATCATTACCTTCACGTGTTCTTTCACCTACTCCACCGAAAACAGAAACACCACCATGAGCTTTAGCAATATTATTAATTAGTTCCATAATTAAAACAGTTTTACCTACCCCAGCACCACCAAAAAGCCCAATTTTACCACCTCTACGATAAGGGGCTAATAAATCTACTACTTTAATACCCGTTTCAAAAATCGCTGGTTTAGTCTCAAGATCTGTAAAGGCTGGTGCAGGTCTATGAATAGGTAATGTTTCGTTACCAACCTCATCCCCTAAATTATCTACAGTTTGTCCTAAAACATTAAAAATACGACCAAGAGTTGGTTTACCTACAGGAACTAGAATTGGTGATTTAGTATCAATAACTTTAACACCTCTCTGTAAACCATCAGTAGCACTCATTGCAATCGCTCTAACTCGGTTATCCCCTAATAATTGTTGTACTTCACAAATAATCACTCCTTCTTTACTTTCTACTTCAAGAGCATTGTAAATTTTTGGTAATATACCTGAAGAAAAGACTGCATCGATAACTGGTCCAATAACTTGTGTTATATAACCTGTACTAACATTTTTATCATTCGTTATTGTTTTTTCAGTCATTTTTTAATTATTTGTATTATTAAATAATAATGAAACCTGAAAATTTTTTAATTAATTTTATTTAAGCTTAAGAACAAAAGTAAAATGAGTCTTATTTTAGACTAAAAATTTTGAATTAATAGATTGTACAAATAAAAAAAAGATCAATAAATTTCGAGTAATAAAAGCTAACTATAAATATTTAAAGTTTTTTAAGAGGAAAGTCGACCTGTTGTTCGTAACCAATTTTGGGCTTCTATATAATTATTTGGAGCAAGATTAATTGCCTGTTTCCAATATTCAGCGGCTTTATTAAAAAGTAATTTAGCCACATCAATATTTTGTTTCTCAGAAGCTTTCACACCTTGGTAATGGTATATAACAGCAATATTATTTAACGCTTGGGGTAAATTTGGGTTTAATTCTAAAGCTTGGTGATAATATTCTAAAGCTTTTAAATACTCCCCATTACTAGAATAGATCAAACCAATATTATATAAAATAAAACTACGATCATAAGGATCTTCTTCAAGTTGCAATGCTTCATAGTAATTTTCTAATGCTTCAGCATATTCACCTTCAGATTGTGCTGACATACCATCTCTATAGTAAAAAAAAGCCTGCTTCTCTTCTTTACTTGCTGGGAAAACTTTTAAAATAATGTCTGCCATAATCGTAAAAGTTTTATCGATAAAATTATCATTTCTCTGTGAACGACTCATATTTTTTCTGTTTTTATATTTTTTATATCTTATTTCTTGAAAAAGTAAAGAAAAAGTATAGTTTAAAAATAAAATAACATTTAAGCTAATATTCTAAGAACATTAATTTTCTACTGATGTAACAAAAGGTAATAAATGTAAATATCTTGCTCTTTTAATAGCTTTTGAAAGTTGTCTTTGTTGTTTTAATGTTAAATTCGTTGAGCGACGTGATTTAATTTTGCCATGTTCTGTTGAAAATGATAAAAGAATATCAACTTGTTTATAATCAATTGTCTCATTTGGTTTCAGTTTAAATGGTTGACGTCTAGTTTTTGTTGGCTTTCCTTTATTTTCATTATTTGGCATCTTATCCTCCTTATTTTATTTCTTTTTGTTGTGTATGTGAATTACAGTTCGGACAAAACTTTTTTAATTCAAGTCTATCTGGAGTATTTCTACGATTTTTTGTTGTTGTATAATCGATTTTTTTTTGGTTTTTTTTGACCGTTGCCCCTTGAATACAATTAATACCTGCTTTTCCATTAGTGTTTGATGTTTTTTTACAGTTTGTACATCTTAGGGTTATTATAATCCTAGCACCTTTATTTTTTGCCATAGGGTAATTTAAGTAAAAGTATTTTATTAAATGATAATTATTAATAATATTGATATATCTATATCATTACTATTATATAGTAATATATTTTTTATTTGGAGATCAAGGGAATCTTTTCCTATATTTAGTTTTATTTTATACGGTTTTTTCTCTTTGACTCATCTCTTGAAAAATTTAACTCTTCGTTATACAATGATCTGGCGATATTGTTTAAGAGTAGAAGACTCTTTTTTTAAATAATATTAAAATTATAGAGGGATTCAAGCAATCTATAGTTTTATTAATTAATCCCAATTTAGGAGGTATATTTATGTTTGAAAGGTTTACTGAAAGGGCTTTACAAGTAATTATGATGTCCCAAGAAGAATCAAGACGTTTAGGTCATAATTTTGTAGGTACAGAACAAATACTTTTAGGCTTATTAGGTGAAGGCTGTGGTGTAACCACTAATGCTGTCAGAGAGTATGGAATTACTATTAGGAAAGTAAGAATAGAAGTAGAAAGACTTATAGGTAAAGGAACAGGATTTGTTGCAATAGAAATCCCCTTTACCCCTAGAGCAAAAAAAGTACTAGAGATGTCTATAAAACAATCTAAGGAGTTAAACCATAGTTATATCAATACTGAGCATATTTTTTTAGCATTATTAAATGATACAGATGGTATATGCTCAAAAGTTTTACAAAACTTAGGTGCAAATATACCTCGAATTAAAGCTTATGTGCTTAACGAGTTAGATAAAAACCATGAATCCGGATCTTCAAAAGTATTGGCTAACGTTGGAGCAGGTGACCAAAATCAGACAAAGGATTTATTTCTTTTTGATGATTTAGATAGAGCTTCTTTAACCGCTCCAAACTTATTAGAGTATACAACAGATTTAACAGAAGCAGCTGAACGAGCAAAATTAGATCCTGTTGTTGGTAGACAAAATGAAATTGAACGTGTTATCCAAATATTATCAAGACGTCGCAAAAATAATCCAATTTTAATTGGTGAGCCTGGAGTCGGTAAAACAGCAGTAGCCGAAGGCTTAGCTCAAAGAATTATTCAACGTGAAGTTCCTAGTGAAATGCATGAACATAAAATATTTGTGTTAGATATTACGTTACTGTTAGCAGGAACGAAATATCGTGGGGAATTTGAAGAACGTTTAAAAAGAATTGTCCAAGAACTGAAAGAACAAAAAAATATAATTATTGTGATCGACGAAGTCCACACATTAGTTGGGGCTGGTGCAGCAGAAGGAGCATTAGATGCTGCGAATATTTTAAAACCGGCTCTGGCACGTGGGGAATTACAATGTATAGGAGCTACAACAATTGATGAATATCGTCAACATATTGAGAAAGACCCAGCTTTAGAACGCCGTTTCCAACCGGTTTGGGTAAATGAGCCTAGTATCGAGGAAACTATAACTATTCTAAAAGGTTTAAGACTACGTTATGAGCAGCATCATAGATTAGAAATTACAAATGAGGCTTTAACTGCAGCAGCTAATTTAGGTGCTCAATATATAGCTGATCGATTTTTACCTGATAAAGCAATTGATTTAATTGATGAAGGTAGTGCAAGAGTTCGTTTAGTAAATTATCGTCTTCCTGAAGCGGTGCATATTTTAGATAAAGAATTACGAACTATTTTAGATAATAAAGATTTAGCTGTTCGAGAACAAAGGTTTGAAACAGCAACTGAAATTAGAGATGATGAATTAAATTTACGTGCCCAAATGGGTGCTATTATAAAGGCACAAAAAAGAATTGTACCAAAAGGAGTATTAGAAAGATTAAAAGTTGGAGGCCAAGATATTGCTTCAATTGTTGCGTTATGGACTGGTGTTCCAGTGACAAAAATTACCAAGGATGAAAATACTAGATTATTAGAATTAGAAAATGTTCTTCATCAAAGAGTAATTGGGCAAAAAGAAGCTGTTTCAGCTGTAGCTCGAGCTGTAAGAAGAGCTAGAGTTGGGATGCGAAATATGAAACGACCAATTGCAAGTTTCTTCTTTTCCGGTCCTACTGGGGTAGGAAAAACTGAATTAACAAAGACTCTTGCGTCATTCTTTTTTGGAGCAGAAGATGCCATGGTCCGTTTAGATATGTCAGAATTTATGGAGCGTCACACTGTAGCTAAATTAATTGGTTCACCACCAGGTTATATCGGTTACAACGAAGGTGGACAATTAACAGAAGCTGTAAGACGTAAGCCATATACTGTTGTACTATTTGATGAAGTTGAAAAAGCTCACCCGGATGTATTTAATTTATTGCTTCAAATACTTGAGGATGGTCGTTTAACAGATTCTAAAGGAAGAGTTATTGATTTTAAAAATACAATCTTAATAATGACTTCAAATTTAGGGTCTAAAGCAATACAGAATAATGATTTAGCTTCACAAGGAATTGGTTTTGGTGGTGAAACAGGGGATACCAAAAAAACAAAATACGCTCAATTATGTAATACTGTTGGAGAAAGTCTTAAAGCATTCTTTAAACCAGAATTTTTAAACCGTATTGATGAAATAATTGTTTTTGAACAACTAACAAAAAACAATATTAAGCAAATTGCAGTCATTATGGTAAAAGATTTAATAGAAAGAGTTAAAACCGAGAAAGAAATATCATTATCTTTAACTCCTAGAATGATGGAATTATTAATTGAAGAAGGTTTTAACCCTAGTTATGGTGCTCGACCTTTACGTCGTGCTCTTGTGAAATTAGTTGAAGACAAGGTTTCTCTTGAATATCTACGTTATAAGAAAGATCATGATGACGATGACCCTGTAGATATTTTAGTAGATGTTGATTTTGATAAAGTTAAAGTTTCAATATCAAAAACTATTAAAAAAGAAGAAGAAGAGATTAAAACAGAAGAAAAACCAAAAGAAAAACCAAAATATAAAATTTCATTACCTAGACATAGACAGCCAAAAGAAACTTCTATGTTAACTGAAAAAAAACCAGAAAATAGTCCCTCTGGAGTATAATTATTAGGGACTATATATTTTTAGTATAACAACAATGTACTTATGTTTTAATATAATAATATTAAAGTTTCACGAAAAAATAAATCGTGAAATGAATTTTCTTACTTAATTTTTAACTTCCTAATGATACTAATTGGGTCACCTGGGACTTGAACCCAGAACTTTTCGGTTAAAAGCCGATTACTCTACCATTGAGTTAGCAACCCACTATTAATGACATAATAATATATTAACCAAGTATAATTTATATATACACTATACTTGGTTAATATATTGTTAGTATGCTAATCCCATACTACGCGTTGTCTCAGCGGCTAAATAAACACGAACACTTAAAAAATCTGTTGGGCAAGCTGTTTCACAACGCTTACAACCAACGCAATCCTCTGTACGTGGAGCTGAAGCAATTTTTCCTGCTTTACAACCATCCCAAGGAACCATCTCTAATACATCGGTAGGACAAGCAAGAACACATTGCGTGCAACCAATACAAGTATCATAAATATTTACGGAATGTGACATAGCTAATAATTCTTATAAAGAAATTCTATTTTGTTAATTTAAAAGATTAAACAATTAATGCTTAGTAAATAAATTTAGATTTACTAATAATCAATTATAGATTGCATTCTATTGTAACGTAATAAAATTTTAATTGTCAATATGTAATGTATTCACTTATTGTAATAGCACTCTAATTAATTCCTTTTAATTTTAGAATACGCAAAATTAAAAGTATAAATACGACGTTATCTTAATTAAAATATATAAAAATAACATTATTATTACTCACCATTTTATTAATATATAAAATAACTATAATAATTAGTAACAGGTTATTATTAACTTATATCTTCGGAAAAATTATAAATATTTTTGAGAAATATACGTTACCTGGGAAGAATTAAAACTTATTTTAAAAAACTATTATGGTTGCAACTTTAGAAAGACGCGAAAGTGAAAAAAGAGATTGGGGAACATTTGCTACATGGATTACTAGTACTGAAAACCGTTTATACATTGGTTGGTTTGGTTGTTTAATGATTCCTACATTATTAACAGCAGCTTCTTGTTACATCATTGCTTTTATCGCAGCACCTCCTGTAGATATTGATGGTATTCGTGAGCCAGTAGCCGGATCTTTATTATACGGTAACAACATCATCAGTGGTGCTGTTATACCTAGTTCAAACGCAATTGGTATTCATTTCTACCCAATTTGGGAAGCTGCTTCAGTTGAAGAATGGTTATACAACGGTGGTCCTTACCAATTAATCGTATTCCATTTCTTAATTGGTGTTGCTTGTTGGATGGGTCGTGAGTGGGAACTTAGCTACCGTTTAGGTATGCGTCCTTGGATTTTCGTAGCATTCTCTGCTCCAGTAGCAGCAGCTTCTGCGGTATTTTTAATCTACCCTATCGGTCAAGGTAGTTTCTCTGACGGTATGCCTTTAGGTATTTCTGGTACATTTAACTTCATGATCGTTTTCCAAGCTGAACATAACATTTTAATGCACCCATTCCATATGGCTGGTGTTGCTGGTGTTTTCGGTGGTTCATTATTCAGTGCTATGCATGGTTCTTTAGTAACTTCAAGTTTAATCCGTGAAACAAGTGAAGTTGAATCTGTTAACTACGGTTACAAATTCGGACAAGAAGAAGAAACTTATAACATTGTAGCTGCACATGGTTACTTTGGTCGTTTAATCTTCCAGTACGCTAGTTTCAACAACTCTAGAGCTTTACATTTCTTCCTTGCAGCATGGCCTGTAGTTGGGATTTGGTTAACAGCTTTAGGTGTTAGTACTATGGCATTTAACTTAAATGGTTTTAACTTTAACCAATCTGTTGTAGATAGTGAAGGTCGTGTTATTAACACATGGGCTGATATCATCAACCGTGCAGATTTAGGTATGGAAGTAATGCATGAACGTAACGCTCATAATTTCCCATTAGATTTAGCATCTAACGAAATTCTTCCTGTTGCGATTTCTGCTCCTTCTGTTGTTGGTTAATTCAATTAAAATAATCAGATTTACTTCTGTATTATTATTTTATCTCTAACTACTTTTTTTCTTAGATAAAAGAGATAGATCAGTAGAGTAATAAGAGGTTTTATACTTCTTATTACTCCATTTAACATAATATATTTTTATTCTAATATTCCTAAGTGTTTTTAAAAAATAGAAAAGCTTCTTCTAATTTAAGATGGCTATAATCCATTTCTCATAACATAATCGTTGAAAGAAATGACTTATAAAATTAATGATATTATATTTTATAAGTCATATATACTTAAACTTAAAATAGATAAATAGTCACAAGATAAATTATAAGCTTTTTCTTCGCTTAAAATAAAAAGAAAATTTAGGTATTAGGTAATTTATTATAGCGCTTGAAAAAGATAAAGAAATGCTGCGGAAAAGGATCTGAAGAAGGATTAAATCAATTGGTATTCTATGAGATATGAGACCTTTTATATTTTCTAGTAAGGTTAAGATATATAAACAACCTTACTGGAAAATACAAAAGTTATCTTTATCGAATTAATTTTATAATTTACAAAACAGATTATTGGACTATATTGTAAATACCATTAAATAAATTCCAAGTATGTGAAAATTGCTTAATAATATTCCGTTATTCTAATTATAAACTAAATACACTACTAGCTGTAATATCAGCGTCTGTAATTGTAACTAGATCTGCCTTCGTAAGTACACGTCCACCACTATCAAAATTACGGTTTGCTTGTCTCATTCGAGCTCTGTCTAAAGAATTTCTTATACTTCGAGCATTCGCAAATAATGGCTGTTCACGACGTTTTAAAATATAATTTAAAAATGCCGGTTCAGCTTCAGGAGAAAACTGATATTGTTGTTCTTCCAACATCATTTTCGCGATTATAAGTAATTCATCTGGAGAATAATCTGGGAAATCTACATGGTTTGCTATTCGCGAAGATAATCCTGGGTTAGAACTATAAAATTGTTCCATACGCTCTTTATAGCCCGCAAAAATAATTACTAAATCATCACGTTGGTTTTCCATTACTTGTAAAAGAATTTCAATTGCTTCACTACCATAATCTCTTTCATTATCTGGCTTATATAAATAATAAGCTTCATCAATAAATAAAAGACCACCCATTGCTTTTTTTAGTACCTCTTTAGTTTTTGGAGCAGTATGTCCAATATACTGTCCAACTAAATCATCTCTAGTTACAGTTAATAAATGTCCTTTTTTTGAATGACCTAACTTAAAAAGAATATCAGCCATACGTGTAGCAACAGTAGTTTTACCTGTACCGGGACTACCAGTAAAAGACATATGTAAACCTGGGTTCCCAGTTGTGAAACCTAGATTTTCTCTTAATTTGTCTATAACTAACAACGCTGAAATTTCTTGAATTCTTGTTTTAACAGGTATTAAACCAACTAATTCTTCTTCTAATATATCAATTATCGTTTTTATCTGCGTATCTAAGTAGACTTGTTTTAAGTTTAAATTTTTTTCTAGAGATAAATTTTCTAAGTTTTTTGTTATTTCCATATATTCTTCACTCCTTAGTAAAAATATTTATTGATTGTTTAAAAAGTACTTTATTAATTAATATGATTAAAAGATTTAAATATAGAATTTTTTAAGAAAAAATTTTTATTTGTCCAAAATTTATTAAACTTGATTTTCATTACCTCGCTTAAAATATTGAAAAATAATTAAGGTACTTTTGTAAAAAATAAAAATAGTTATCTTATTTTTTATTTTATTTCTTAGTTTGAATTATAATAAAAGTATTAATAAATGATTTTTTAGTCTCGCGGGTTTAAATAAGTATTATTAATAAGTATTTACGTTTTTATGTATGCAAAAATACCTAGATAATTATTCAGGAGAAAAATCATATGAATTGGCAAGTTATTGGTCAAGTAATTACTGCAACACTAATTATTGTATCAGGCCCGCTTATTATTTTTATAGCAAAAAAAGCTGATTTATAAATTTTTATAAATAGTATCTAAGCTAATTTTTTGCGTTTCTGAGGCGCTTGAGTCATTAGGTTGTACAAATAATTTGCAATGACATTCTTTCCTTTCACGCATTGAAACACAAGGGCAAATCCAATAATTTAGTTCAATTTCAGCTTTTTCACTACGAAAATTTCTACAAGGACATAATGGAACTCCATACTTATCTTTATAAGTAGCTAACCCTGTAATAATTACAGAAGTTATTGAAGGGTCTAAGCAAAAAAAAGTATTAGTTTGTTTAGCGTAGATTTCTGCAAAGGTATGCATTTCTTTTAGACGATTATAAAAATTTTCACTCTTTGTTGAATGCATTTGTATAGTTTAAATTTAGTCTTAAATCTATGTGTTAGTATCGTTTACTACAAAATTTATTAATGAAAAATATTATGTTAATTAATTATTTACCTTCAATTTTAGTCCCTTTAGTTGGACTAGTTTTTCCTGCCGTTGCTATGGGCTTATTATTTATCTACATTGAAAAAGATACCATTGAATAACTTTCGAAATTTCCTAGGTTCTCTAGTCTAGAGAACCTAGGAAATTTCGAAAGTTATTCAATGGTATCTTTTTCAATGTAGATAAATAATAAGCCCATAGCAATTGATTGTTAAAGTGAAGACCCTAGCCCAGAATAAGAACCAAAAATAAAAGTACCTACAACTACTATAACTCCTAAGCCACCAACTAATGCGACTAACCAAAGTGGTATTCTTCCTGTTCCTGCCATAATATTCTCTTACTCCTATATCTTTTCTTAACCTTATAAAAATTCTAGCTAGTAATTATAAGTACAAAATTCCTTAGTTAAAGAAATAACTAGAGAAAAGTACTGCTAATATGAAAAATAATAATAAACCCCAGTATAAAGATGTACGACTTATTTCAACTTCTTGCTTATTAGGATTTGGACCTGTCATTGAATAAACTCCTATCGTTGGATAAATTGCATTGATGTAATTGCACCTATAAAGAATATCGTTGGGACAGCTAAACCATGTATCGCAAGCCAACGAAAAGTAAAAATAGGGTAAGCTACAGGTTGATTTGTATTTCTAGTCACGTATTTCTCCTAAATTTTATATATTTTTTATAATCCTCTTGTTAAGTCTTCTAATTCTTGCTTAGCACTAAATCTATCATTTACTAACGGAACTTGTTGTCTGTCCTGTGTAAAGTATTCATTAGGTCTAGGAGTTCCAAAAACATCATAGGCTAAACCAGTACTTATAAATAACCAACCAGAAATAAATAAAGAAGGAATTGTAATACTATGAATAATCCAATAGCGTACACTTGTTATGATATCAGAAAAAGGACGTTCCCCTGTTGAACCACCAGACATTTTAAAACTTTCTCCATTTTATAAAAATATATTATACCCTTCTTGTTTATAAGTTTATAAGTATAACAAAGTTATTTCTCATTCCTATTAAAATCTTATTTTTCTCGTAAAATCTAATTGGGTTAAAAAGTTTTTAAGTGGAAATTTTTATTGTTAGCGAGCAGCGAGAATCGAACTCGCATCAATAGCTTGGAAGGCTATGGTTTTACCACTAAACTATGCTCGCACTTATAACCTACTATAATATAATTTATTTATGTTTATTAGTTTTATTCTAACTAAAAGATAAATAAATAAATAAGTAGTTTTAAAAAAAATATTATCTAGACTAATTTTAATAAATTAAAGTCCTTCTAGATTAATATTTAAAAATCTTGCTAATTCAGATGCTTCATTTTCCAAAATTTCTAAAGATCTTGGTTGTTCTACAGGTGTTAGTGGAATTTCTCGTTGATCCTTTGTACATAAATAAATAACACGCTTGGGATTAATACCATCTTGGATATTTAGTTTAATACTTTTAATATTTTTGAAGGCATATACTAATAATATCTGACGATTTTTTCCTGGGAATCCACGTCTTACTATTCTAATCAATTCATTTTGTTTATCAAATTCATTATACCCACTGCCAATATCCCAAAAAACTGTAAGTCCAATATATATACTTAAACTTATAGCAACAACTCCATAGAATGTCATAACCAGCCCTTGAGGTAAAAAGGATAATTCTGTTGAGTTAATAAAAAATAATAAATTCTTTTGAAAATAACTTGAAATACCTGTAAGTAAAAACCCTAATCCCCCAAAAAATAAAATAAATGTCCAAAAATAATTGCTAAAACGTCTAGAACCTACTACAATATCACGTTTTAATAAGTTATTAATTTTCTCAGTACTCATAATTGCTTTTTTCTTAACAGTATAGAATTTATAAATGTTTAGACTAAAATTCTAAATTTAATTTAAATATTAACAAGACTAAAAAAAAACTAAATTAATTTAATTCCTTTAAGGCCTAAAAACAAACCAGATGCAAGTACAAAGGCGATACCTAACAATAAAACATAATCAATAAGAACACTCATTTTTTTTCCTTGTCTAAAAATTATAAAAAATGATATAATATACTATTATATATCTAAAACCAAAAAATACACTAATTTAATTGGCTCAACTGGTTCAAAAAATAAAATTTCTCATTCACTGGAATCCTAAATTATTCTCTTTTAAAAAGATATAAATATTTTTATATAATAAAGTTTTACAAAATACTTATGACAAGTTTTATTAAACCTTACAACGATGATCCTTCGGTTGGGCACTTATCAACACCGGTCACTTCATCAGCAGCAACAAAAGCTTATTTAGGTAGTTTACCAGCTTATAGAAAAGGACTATCTCCTCTTTTACGAGGATTAGAAATTGGTATGGCACATGGTTATTTATTACTAGGACCTTTTGAAAAATTAGGACCATTAAGAGCATCTGAAATTTCACTTCTAATTGGATTTCTATCTTCTGTAGGTTTAGTAACCTTATTAACTGTTTGTTTAGCTATGTATGGGAAAGTAACTTTCCAAGATTCTGAAGTTATTAATAAAAATGATTTATTGAATGGTAAAAATTGGAATCAATTCACTTCTGGATTTTTTATTGGGTCGTTTGGAGGCGTTAGTTTTGCTTATTTAATACTTCTTAATTTAGATTATTAGTTAAGTAGTTTTTGAACACCTAAAATTTTTAGGTGTTCAAAAACTACTTAACTAATAATCTAAATTAAGAAATTTAATATATAGACGAGTTTTTAATATAGCAAAACAATATTTATAAAATTTGCCAGATAATTGCAACTCATTGATTTTCAAGTTAACAAGTAATGTTAAACGTTTACTAATATTCCTATCATTAATTATGACTGAATTCAGACGTTTTGAATATAATTCATCTTTGATCATAAGAATAGATACAAATGAAACTCCTAACCCCGCCTGAACTCCACGTTTAATAGCTTCAATAGAATTA